CCTCTTTTTATTCACGATGTAAATATATAAAAAAGAGCGAACAGAAATAACAAAGAGAACTAGGGATAATCAGTTTTGAACTGATGACTTTCACCACGTCAAGGTGACACTCTACCACTGAGTTATATCCCTTTCCTATCCTTATCCAGAAGGGAAATTGTAAGAACTTCCCATTCCAAAAGAATCGAGAAATTCAACGAAACTATATCATGATTCCTCGGAAGTTATATCTTGTTCTCATGCTCTTTCAAAACCTCGTAAAAAAAAAAAGAATGAAATCATTCTGTAACAATTTCCAAATTGACATTTTCTACTTAAAAACAAAATTTGCAACTAAATAGGCTTATATTCATATTGCTGCATTTCAAAAAAAAACTTCTCCTATATTTTCTTAGCTTATATTGCCGATTGGTGCACACAGCCGCTCGGAACATATATTCTATTGATACCATTTTATCATAGGCCATCGAAATAATTTTCAGTATCCAAACCATGCCACCCAAACCAAAGCACAAAAGTCAAAATTTTGAATCAAATTGATTCCCAGTTCAAATAATGCATAACTACATGGATAAGCTGACATTAACCCGTCAATTTTGAATTGAATTTGTGATGAAACAAAATGAAATGATATTTCGAGATATCAATAAAAAATGAGCATGTTAATGTTAATATAAATAATAAAAATGGATAAAAAAAAAAAAGATTATCACTCTTATTGTTTTTAATAGAGAAAGAAAAATGAACCCCGAAGGATTTGAATAGTTTTTTTTACAAAAAAATAGAATATATAAACAATATTATTGCATATAAAATAGGATATAATCTATATAATACATATTACAATAATATATGTATATATATATAATATATATATATTACTCGAAAAACAAAAATGTACTAAAAAGAATTGAACGAGAAGCCGTATGAGGTGAAATTCTCATGTACGGTTTTATATAGTGACAGTAAAGGTAACTTTTCTGTCAACTTTTCCACTATCACCCCTAAAAAACCAAACTCTGCCTTACGCAAAGTCGCCAGAGTACGATTAACTTCTAAATATGAAATCACTGCTTATATACCTGGTATTGACCATAATTTACAAGAACATTCTGTAGTATTAGTAAGAGGTGGAAGAGTCAAAGATTTGCCCGGTGTTAAATATCACATAATTCGAGGAATTTTAGATGCTGTCTCAGTCAAAAACCGGAAACAAGGGCGTTCTAGTGCGTTGTATATTCTTATCTAAGATTTGTATCATTTTATGATGATGCCATGTCAATTGCTAAAAACATGTAAAGTATATGGCTAACCCAATAACGAACGTTTTCTAAGGGGACTAGAGCAGGCTAAAACAATAAGGATAATATATGTCTAAGGTTTAATATTGAATTCATTTTATAAGTTTTCCCTTACTTAGTGTGTGTTAACATAAAATTGGAAATGTCTTGACTTTTTTGGAGCAGACTCAATTCAAATAGCATTGATTTAAAACACCTTTTCCTTTTTTATACTCTTTTTTAAACCTAAGGACCTAATCGTATAGATATAGAAAATACAAGATTTCTAATCATAGCAAAAGAAAGGAAACGGATACTCAATTGAGAATGAGTAAACATAATTCTATGCATAAGAATGAATATCTTCTATATATGCAAATAGAATCATGTGGAAAGCCGTATCCGACGAAAGTCGTATGTACGGTTTGGAGGGAGATCTTTGATACCTTTAGAGATCTACCCTACAATATGGAGTTAAAAAGCCGAAATAAGTAATGATTAGTCTTTATGAAATAAATTTATGAACCTTTTTCACACTCATGTCACGCCAAAGTATTGTAGAAAAGAAAATTGATAAATTTGATCCGATCTATCATAATCGATTAGTTAACATGGTCGTTAACCGTATTCTTAAGAACGGAAAAAAATCATTAGCTTATCGAATTTTTTATCAATCTCTAGAAAAGATTCAAGAAAAAACAGAGAAAAATCCACTAATTGTTCTACGTCAAGCAATAGACAAATTAACTCCCAAATTGATAGTAAAATCAAAACGTGTAAGTGGATCAACTTATCAAGTTCCCATTGAAATAAAAGAGAAAGAAGGAAAAATACTTGCGATTCGTTGGTTATTAGAGTCATCCCGAAAACGTTCTGGTCCAAATATGCAATTCAAATTAAGTTACGAAATAATGGATGCTGCCAGAGAGAAAGGCAATGCTATACGCAAGAAGGAAGAGATTCATAAAATGGCAGAATCCAATAAAGCTTTTGCGCATTACCGTTAATCCACTAACTAGTATAAATTAGATCCACAGATCTATTCCATTTTGATCAATAAAAGAAAACTTACTTTCTAAAAATTGATACAAATTTTATTGGAACGAAAATGAAAGGAAAAGAAGAATGAAAAAGAAATCATAGATATAATGATAATAAGTAGATTCTAAATAAAATGTTGCTCAAATATTAATTGAAGTTAGTCACTAATGATCCGGACAAAATGAAAAATGCATTTTTTTATACATTAAAATCATTTTTATGAAAGAATTGAATTTGCTTCTCTTCTATGGAAGTTCCATTTTACCAGAATGCATCCTGATTTTCGGCCTATTTCTTCTTCTAGTAATCGATGTCATTTTTGATCAGAAAAAGACAACTTGGTTTTATTTCATCTCTTTAACAAGTTTAGTGCTGAGCATAACTTTTTTGTTATTTCAATGGAGAGAAGAACCCACGATCAGTTTTTTTGGCAATTTACAAACAAACAATTTTAATAAAATATTTCGGTTTCTCATTTTATTATGTTCCACTTTGTGTATTCCTCTATCCGTGGAATACATTCAATGTACAGAAATGGCTGTAACAGAGTTTTTGTTATTCATATTAACAGCTACTCTAGGAGGAATGTTTTTATGTGGTGCTAATGATTTAACAACTATCTTCGTATCTTTAGAATGTTTAAGTCTATGTTCTTATCTATTATCTGGATATACCAAAAGAGATGTTCGGTCTAATGAGGCTATTATGAAATATTTACTTATGGGTGGAACAAGTTCTTCCATTCTTGCTTATGGTCTTTCTTGGCTATATGGTCTATCTGGAGGTGAGATTGAAATTCAAGAAATAGCCAATGGTCTTATAAATACACAAATGTATAACTCTCCAGGAATTTGGATTGCACTTCTATCTGTAACGGTAGGAATTGCATTCAAACTTTCTTTAGTTCCTTTTCATCAATGGACCCCCGATGTATATGAAGGAGTGCGATTCGTTTGATAAATTATTACATACAATATCTTTTTTAGAGATGTTTGTTTCTATTTATAAAAACTCTATAGACATGTGAAAAAAAATATTATTATTCCCACTTGGACTAAGACATCACTTTTACCAAAAATTTGAATTGAATTAAGGTAAAGCAAAGTAAGAAACAAACTCAATTGTTTGATTGAATTAACACACTACACCACCCCAATACAATAAATAACTTTTAAAAATGAATTATTACGGGTAGTTTTTAACAAAGGATCAGATTGACGTGTACTTTTATTCTTAACGTAGATGCTACATAGTAAGTTTTCATTCTTCAGAAACTACGAGTGTAAAAAAGAAGGCATCCGTCGACAAAAAGATTACCCTAAGATGAGCATCTCATGACTATTCAGAACGATTTAAATCAGATGGTTTTATTTTTTCTTTTTAACTCTTTCATAACTGAACTTAAAAAAAGAAAAAAAAAATGATTTACATACTATATTACATACTATAATAACCACTGAGTAAGGATTCCTCGCGAAGTTAAGGACTAGTTATTCTTTATATCAATTGAATATATTCAATCTTATACATACACGAGGAAGGTAATACAAAAAAGAGAATCAAATGATTCTGCAAATTTTTTTTATCACTTAGGAGCCGTGCGAGAAGAAAGTCTCATGCACGGTTCTGAATGAGAGAAGGGAGAATTCCTCTTTTCGACTCTAACTCCCCCACTCCAGTCGTTGCTTTTATTTCTGTTATTTCAAAAGTAGCTGCTTCAGCTTTAGTCACTAGAATTTTCGATATTATTTTTTATTTCTCATTGAACGAATGGCATCTTCTTTTGGAAATATCAGCTATTCTTAGCATGATATTAGGAAATTTAATTGCTATTACTCAAACAAGTATAAAACGTATGCTTGCATATTCATCGATAGGTCAAATTGGATATATCCTTATTGGAATAATTGATAAAGACCCAAATAACGGATATGCAAGTGTGATAACTTATATGCTGCTCTATATTTTTATGAATTTAGGAACTTTTGCTTGTATTATATTATTCAGTCTACGTACAGGAACAGATAACATTCGGGATTATGCAGGATTATACGCGAAAGACCCTTTTTCAGCTTTGTCTTTATCTTTATGTCTGCTATCTCTAGGAGGGATTCCTCCATTAGCAGGTTTTTTTGGAAAACTTTATCTATTCTGGTGTGGATGGCAAGCAGGCTCCTATTTATTGGTTTCGATAGGACTCTTTATGAGTGCTATTTCCATATATTATTATCTTAAAATAATTAAGTTATTAATGACTGAAAGAAACAAAGAAATAACTCCCTACGTGCAAAATTATAGATTATCTTCTTCAATCTCAAAAAATTATATCGAATTTAGTATGATTATATCCGTAATAGCATCTACTTTATTGGGAATAATAATGAATCCAATTGTTGCAATTGCCCAGGATACATTATTTTAGAGATTGATATTTTTTTAATAGAATTTTCACTAACTGTAAAAAAAGGAAGAATTGCCCTTATATTCATATTCTTAAAATCACAGGGAATAGGCTAGGCTTAAATTATCAGATGAACTTCTAATTACAAAATCAAATTGATCATTCAATTAGAAGTTCATTTTGTACCAAAACAAAATATAGATTTTCTATCTGAGAAAAAGTCTTTCAAACATGTGTAAATAAAATATTTGTAATTCTTAACTTCTATTTAAAAGAGAAGTTAAGAATTACAAAACAGGGGTGGAGATAATATAATCTCCATACTGAATTGAATCGAGATAAGCTTGCTGCGATTCTTTCATCTAAAAAACAGAGTGCAATAACTGTTTATTATGCATCCAGCAGGAATTGAACCCGCGACTTCCCAATTATGAGTTGGGTGCTTTTACCATTCAGCCATGGATGCTATGGTAAAGTGATTTCATTATAATAAGGTAACCAATTCAATTCTATTTCTCTTTTATTAGAAATAACAAGAAACTTTTTTTTTTACAAATTGTACAATAGTTGAATAACTTGTATTGACTACCTCTTTCTTATTATAATTCAATTTAATAAGTAATAATTACACTATATTATCTTACAAAAATGATAAAAAAGAATATATGGAAAAACGTGAAAATTCGTGGTCTACGGACCCTATCGGAAAAAACCGAGAAATAGTTTGGTCCTTTAGCGTTCAGTCGAAATTGAAAGATTACATGATGGAAATATTCGTTCCATGGAACGAATCCAATTTGGTGAGATTGCTAAGTCAAATATTTTCTGGTCGAGAAAGTGTTGTTAAGCTTTTTGATTTTCGGATTCTTAGTACATTGCTTATACGGGATATACGTATATTTATCTTAAAAGGTCAAGCAATAAAAGCTGTAATGATAATAGCATTACCATTACTTTTCTATTTTTTGAATATTCGATTAATTGAAAGAAACAAATCATCAAAATATAATTTGATGAAGATATTTCCGGCTGTACAACATTTTGGAGCTAGAGCTAGAAAGGAAAATTTGTTGCTCGTTCCGCATCGTTTTATGTTTTCGCCAAAAGTCCGAAGGAGATATCAACGTTGCTTGCTCAATCCAAAAGAACATGTTTGGATTTTATCCAGTTCTAAAACAAATCTGAATCAGAAAAATGATAGAATATCAGAGAAACAAGAAACAACAAGTTGGGAAAGCCTTTTGGAGAAGGAATCTAATGGCATCGAATGGGAGATTGATTCATCTTTTAATTCAATTCCAGAATATTGGAAATCTGAAACAGAACCTGAAAATCTTTATGAATGGCAGGAGTCATTACTTTATCTTGATCGAAGCAAAAGTATTGAGGAAGTAGAAAACAAACTCGAACAACTAGAAGTTGAACTAGTTCAAGCAGAAAAAGAATTTGCTATTTCTTCAGAACCAGAAGAAATCATAAATATAGAAAGAAAACGAAAAGTTCGAGAAATCGAAAGCTACAAAGAAGGGCTACGAAGACTAAGGAGACTCCGTAAGGAGACAAAATTGAAGTATTTTGAACAAGAAAAAATATTACAAGAAGAATCAGATCAAGCAAGAGAATCTTTTCCCTTTTCAGAGACGGAAGTTTTTCAAACGTTGTTTGACCCTTTGTTAATAGATGAATCATGTATAAGTATTAATTATAACAATAAACCGAGTGAAAAATTCAAATTGTTGAAAGGGCGACAAGATGCTTTTCAATATTTCAGGGGATTAGAAAAGAATAGAATTGTTGATCTATGGAAGGTTCAAAAATTTCTTCAAAATCCTTCTGTCAATTATGATATTTTACCAGATCGCGAATGGAACATCAGAAAAGACTATATAAACCAATTCAATTGTATTCGATTTATGAAATCGAATTTATCTTCAAGATCTCCCTCATCCTGTGATCAAAATAAAGAACAATTAGCATTAAATGATGATTTCCAATTAAAAAAATTTGTTCTTAAAATAACAGACCAATTTACTCTATCAATAACTAAGCCTAATCTCTATTACCCTAATGATGAAATTGACCTAGATATCGATGATCGTGTGAATGAATTACATTTATTCAACCAGACTCTATTGAAGTCCTTCAATTACTTCTTCAATTCCAAAGATGAATTAACGCATGATTCTTTCCTTCGGGTACTCAATATTTTTGAAAAAAAGAAAACATCAGAAGATGATAACACTAAACAACTAATATTTAATAAAATATTGAGTAGATACAAGATTCAAGCTAACAAGCATGTTGAAATTGAAAAAGCATTTATGAGATTCGATTTCTTGAAGAACGTATTGGCACCTGTTGTATCAAAATCTGATTTGAATGAATATTTCTTAAAAGATTTTGTATTAAAGGATTTGTTCCAGAAGTATTATTTTTTGGAATACCATAAATACTATATGGAATTACAAAGATACTCTTTGGAATTACAGAAAGTATTGAATAAGAATAAATACTATTTGGAGTTACAGAAAGTATTGAATAAGAATAAACACTCTTTGGAATTACAGAAAGTATTGAATACGAATAAATACTATTTGAAATTACAAAAACACTCTTTGGAATTACAGAAAGTATTGAATACGAATAAATACTATTTGAAATTACAAAAACACTCTTTGGAATTACAGAAAGTATTGAATAAGAATAAATACTATTTGGAATTACAGAAAGTATTGAATAAATACTATTTGGAATTACAGAAAGTATTGAATAAATACTATTTGGAATTACAGAAAGTAGTGAANAAATANTATTTAGAATTAGATAAGGCATTCCATAAATACTCTTTGGTATTTCATGAATACTATTTGGAATTACAGAAAGTAGTGAATAAATACTATTTAGAATTAGATAAGGCATTCCATAAATACTCTTTGGTATTTCATGAATACTATTTGGGATTTTCGACTAAATACTCTTTGGAATTACAGAAAGTAGTGAATAAGAATAAATTGGAATCACAAAAAGTATTGGATAAATACTATTTGGAATTACATAACTATTTGGGATATTTCTATGTGGAATTCCATAAATACTATATGGAATTACAAAGATACTCTTTGGAATTACAGAAAGTATTGAATAAGAATAAATACTATTTGGAATTCATCTATTTTCTCAAAACATTAAGTCGCAATTTTAATAATGTAACGCAAGATGCAATTAACCAGCATTCATCAAGTTGGATAATGTGTCAGAAAGAATGTTTGGATCGCCCTATTTTTCGACCTGTTCAGATTAGAAATCCAAATTTTTTAAACACTTTTGTATTATCCAAAAAGATCGAATACTTTCAACAAAGATTAGAATATCTCTTGTCCATTTCCAAACAAAACAATTTCAAAAAGAGAGTGTTAGATCCAATTGAATTATCGACTATTCAACATTGGGGTTGGTTTGGGGATCCCAATGAAATTCATGATACTGAAATTAATAGGATTATCTCGAAGAATATTAATCATTCGAAGATTCTCTGGGCCAAGCTTAATGAAAATGTTTGGGCCAAGTTTAATGAAAATGGCACAAAATGTAAATCAATTCCTAATCTTGAATCCAAACAAACATTAAATGAGAAAAAACCAATAATTGAATTTATTATTGACGTCTTTGATAATGGAAAAAATTACATGGAATTATTGGAACTATTTAATAACGCGGGTCTTTCGGCAATATTTGATAATCAAGACAATTGGTTGAATCCTTTAAAACTCTCTAATCAAAATTCATTGAGAGCTTCTTTTTACAAAGCAAATACCTTTGAATTTTTAGATTATTTACACCGTCCTCGTCTTTTTTATAAAAAAAGATTGGCTTCTTACATGGGAAGGATTCATCTCAAAAATAAGAATGGAACATATGGACAATTATTAAATTTAGTTTTCATTCCTAACAATCTGGTTTCTTCTTCTATTAACGAAATGAGAGCTGTGTACTCAGAGAAAGAAACTATCTCACTCATAAAGTCACAAGTCAATATATTATTGGATAAATATTTATGTGACAAAGTGCTAATTCATGATTTGCATAAATCGTCTAATTTCTTTGATAAATTGAATTCTATTATTCGTAGAAATATCAATTTCTCGATTGAAGATATATCTAAAACTCCTTTAATAAGCGTACAAATTGTCAATTTTGACAAAAACTCTTGCTATCCTTTTTTAAATAGTTCAGATTTAGAAGAAAAGATCTCTAGCCAGTATTCTCAAAATAGTTTTAGTTCAAACATAGATCTTATTCAAACTCAATCTTATCAAGATGATCTATTGTCCGAAATATCTTTGCGAATGAATGCAGAAAAAGCAAAATATAGTTCAACAGAAAGTTTAAAAGATATAATAGAAGACAAAGCTATAGGTGACTTTATGGAAGACGAAGCCATAGGTGAGTTTATGGAATTCAAATCCATAGGTGACTTTTTTGATAAAGAAAAATTAAAGTTAGTATTTTCAAAACTAAAGTGTTTTGGAATAATTTCTTTTAATCAAAATCAAATAAATATTCTTTTTGATCAAATAAATATTATTTTTGAGAAATGGGGTTTGTTTCAAACACATAAGTCATGGTTGTGGTTTTTTACTTCCACAGGGTGGAAATATACTAAAAATCTGTTTTTTACTCTTTTTTCGGAAATAGAAATACCAATAAATAATATTAATCAGTTGGTATCAATCCCGGGCAATATTAGGCAAAATTGGAATCACAATTTGAATATTTTGTGGGCACTTTATCATCAATTTTGGAAAGTTCTAAAGTGGGAATTTAGAGATAAAATTGATCAAATTATCACAATATTGAATGATCAAATTCTCATAATATTAAATGATCAAATTCTCCCTATATTAAATGATCAAATTCTCCCGATATTGAATGATCAAATTCTGCCTATATTCAATCTTATGTTATCCCGCTGGAATATTGACAAATTATTGCAAGAAACAAATGAAGAAGTATTTAAACAAGTACTTCGGGGAAAGGATCTATCAATATCATTTGATGTATGGAAATATATACAAAATGTTCCGGAATATGATATTTTTCTTTATATCTTCATTGGGTTTTTCTTTTATATTTCCTCCATAATTCCTTTATTGTTGATTCAGTTCTATAGGAACTTCTATCTCATCAGAGTTTTGCAGTATAATTCCTACTGCTTTGATAGAGTAGGAGAAATGATTAGATCTTATAAAAGGCTTAGAAATTTTTCTAATTTAAATTGGTATGGTTCTTGGCTTACATTTGTGGACTATATCGAGCTGGACTCGGATCCTGATGATATAGGATTATTGCTACTATTTAAAATTTGGTATGTCAAAAATATTAAATGGTTGCGGCCGCGTTTTCGAGAATGCCGGAAATATAACTCACTTATAAAAACAATTTTGTACGAATTTGAAGTGGATGACTTTCTTTTGAGAGAAAATCGATTGTTTTTACTACAAGAAAAAATATCTCAATTTGAATCGAAATTAACCCCCCCTATTGGTTTATTTCATGAATTTGAAAAAAAAGAACAGCCAGGACTTCTTTACTTTCGATATTTAGCTGAATTTATTCAGAGAGGCCTAACTCATAGAATAGGCTTAATGAATTCCGAATTAAATTCATTGTTTTTAGCAGAAATGCCGATCTTCGCTGCTTTTTATCATAAGATGACTTCCATCCCAATTCGCCCATCCTTATATGACCACGTGAGATTTTACCCACTCTACCCAGTACCGTCCTTTTCGAATCGAATTTTATTGATAGGGCCTAAGGAAACTGGACGATCCTACTTGGCTAAAAGTTTAGCAGCAGATTCTTATTTACCTTTAATAAGAATATCTCCTAAAAGTTTTTTGAGGCAGCAAAAACTTCTGTCTCGCTATGAACCCGAGTATACATCTTCAGCTAAACAATCATACCTTGAGCATGAAAATATCCTCAGGTCTCTCGGCTGGTCAGGCAGGCCAAAAGACGTAGCTGAGAAGGAGTACTATGATAAAAAACCTCATAAGTTTTTGTATGATCGAGTGAATAATCCTAACCCTCCAGAGTATTTTGCGAGAAGAGTAATCCAATTCGTATTTGCACTCAAATTGGCAAAATTGATGTCTCCTTGCGTCATATGGATTCCAAGCATTCATGAACTGAATGATTACTTTTTTATTATTGCATTATTGGTAGAACTCCTTGGGGATCCATATAATCCGATTGATGGTGAAAAAGAAACCACCATCAAACAAAATATTGTTGTTATTGCCTCAACTGATATTCCAAAAAAAATTGATCCAGTTCTAATAACTCCTCCTCGTAGTAAACGAAGATTCGATACATTTATCAATACTAAAAAGTTGCCTGCCCCATATCGAGAAAAAGAATTTCCTTTGCTTTTACGTAACAAAGGGCTCTACTTGAAAAAAGAATGGAACTGCTATGATGAATTTGGATTAACTACGAAAGGCTTTACTATGCAAGATCTAGCAAAACTTGCTGATGAAATATTTCTAATTAGCATGAGCCAAAATACTTCAGCTATAGACAATGATATAATTGGAGTAGCTTTGTATAGATCAAATTGGGGTCCTTGCAATTATAATCTGAAGTTCAGTGAATTTTTTAAAGGACTTCCTTATAAGATAGGAAAAGCCATTATACAAAATAAACTAACGTATTTAAAAAATTCTCTAAGGCTTAATCTAGATTTCGAGGGTCGAAGGGCAAACTATTTGCATCAATGGTATTTAGAACCTTCAATTGCCGGAACAGTTGCGAAAGAGTTCACCGTATTCTATCATATTTTGGGTTGCTTGGCCGGATCAGTAGCGCAAGATTGTTGGTTTTTATCGGAATCAAATAGAGAGAATTGGAGTCCTTTTGATCCTTTCATTGAAAATGATTTCATTCTAGCTTCGAGTCTCTTACAGGGTCTTCTGGAAGAATTTCCATCGTTGGCAATATATCGGGGCAATTCTGATTACATAACAATTGCTCCTCAGTTCAAAAAAGATACGATGCAAAAAGGATTATCTTCTATACTAGATAAAATCGTTTTATCTAAAGAATTAAGAAATTCCTACGGAGAAGAGGATGAAACTTCTATAGTTTGTGATTCTAGGACCTGGCGTTTTAGTTTTATTCGCAGCAATCGATTTGAGCATATAAAAGATATAACAATAGAAAATCCATTATTGGATTATCTTCACCTGTTTGGAGGGTTTCAAGAAAGACCGACCCGTCTTTCTAGCTTATATTGGAAGAAATTTCTAATGTCTGGCCCCGACTTCCGGCCTCTTTATGCTGGGAAGGACGATATTATAGAAAGAAAGACAGCTGCTTTCTGGGAAGCAAAATTATTATACAAAAAGTTTCAAAGGATGGGAATATATCAATTTGACACAGAAGAGTATGCAATGGAGTATAAACCTTTAAATACACCAGTAATCTGTCTAGCTCGTCGATTTCTTTGGGATCCCGTGAGTATTCGCTTTTTAAATAAGCACTCTTCTTTTGAACGAAGAGAACTTTTTCTTCCTAAAGAACTTGTGAAGAGCATTTATCTTACTTATTCTTCAACAAGAGAACTAAATATCAGTATTAAAAAAACGTTGAAGTCTATTCTAAAGCGTAAAAAGGTGAGAAAAATAGCCCTAGGAATAAAAATTCAGACTAATGATGACGATTTACCTCTTAATATTAAAATGGAAGAAAAAGAAAATTTTGAAAATTTCAAACGCTTTCAAGAAATTGGTATCCGATTGAGACGTGTATTACCTTATCCCCAATCGGTGATAAGTGAACGTTGGTTCCGTGAAAAAACACGGGATGATAAATTTAAACAACGTTTGCTCAAGGGAGAAAGGGAAAATATAGATTTATTATCTAATGAATCTCTTACTTATAAAACTCTATCCGAAAGTTATGAATATTTATCAAATTTATTCTTCTCTAATAGAATGTTATTTAAACAAATGATCGATACATTATTAAGAACAAAATGGCTTTCTACGAATGCCATTGATTGTTTATTGGCGGAAGGATTAAATAACAATAAAAAAGCCTAGATCTTTCATTCATTTTGTTCAAATTTGATCGGTCCGAATTTTGCCTTCAAAACTTTTTCAAAAAATCAAATCGAATTGATAAATCTTAATAGTATGCTTACATCAATCAATTCGACTTGATTTTTCAATATGAACAATGGCAATTGAATTACTCATTCAATTGCCATTATGATATTAATAATGGCATTATTTAATATGTATGCCTTGAAGAGGATTCGAACCTCCACGCTGTTTAGCACGACATTTTGAGTGTCGCGTGTCTACCATTCCACCATCAAGGCATTCAAGAAGCTAATTCTATTTCATCGAATATTTGACAATATTAATTGTTTTTTGTACAATATAGATATTGTAGAATATAGATATTGACTGTATAATACTCAATATAGTTGAGAAAAATAGGTTTTTATCGAATGTTTGACAATATTAATTGTTTTTTGTATAATGTAGATATTGTAGAATATTATAATGTAGATATTGTAGAATATTATAATGTAGATATTGTAGAATATAGATATTGATTTTATAATACTAATAATATAGTTGAGAAAAATAGGTTTTTATCGAATATTTGACAATATTAATTGTTTAATACTAATAATATAGTTGAGAAAAATAGGTTTTTATCGAATATTTGACAATATTAATTGTTTTTTGTATAATGTAGATATTGTAGAATATTATAATGTAGATATTGTAGAATATAGATATTGATTTTATAATACTAATAATATAGTTGAGAAAAATAGGTTTTTATCGAATATTTGACAATATTAATTGTTTTTTGTATAATGTAGATATAGTTTAGTTCAATAGTGGAAGAGAAAGTGGATCGGATAGAATATTCTGTTTAGCTTATTAAATTAAATGGTTGAATGGCGCCTTTAGAAATATGTTTTATTTTCTATTAATAAGCCAAGAAATTAACATAAGATAGATATATAATCACCGTTTTTAGAAAAAAATAGCTCCTAATTAAGAATATTCGGTAGGTAGAACACATATATGAGATAAGTAATGATATACTTATAGTGCTATCATATACCAAAAATTATCTATGATAATATATTGATCTATGTAATACAGTTAGGGAGTAGATTCGATGTTGTCGTTAATCTCTGTATATAGATGGTGTTATCTAATGATCTATGCAAGCCAGTTTCTCAATATTCCATAAAATAGAAATAGGTTAGTAATCTAATTCTATAGAGAAATTGTAATATTAAATAAAAAAATGATCCGAATGTTATGTTAATAACGTTAAAATCATAGTTTGTCGGTTTGTAAAGTTTATTTTGAACAAAGGAAATAGAAAATGAATAAATAAATAAATGGAATGAATAAATAAATTCTGTTAATTATTATGTAATATAGCCTAGGGGAGATTAAAACACTATGATTAATTACATCATACCGTGGGTCGGCAGGTCCACGCCGGTTCTATTATTTGGGGTTTATTATGGGTTTTTAGCAACATTGCCAATTGGTCCGGCCCAAATGTATTTTATTCGATCGATGTTGATTCAAAACAAAGTCGTCGACAACAGAAAAATTGTTCCTGCAGGGAATTTGATTCTTAGTGGTTCTTTTGTGGCACAACTGGTGGTCTTCTCATCCATATATGTAGCGCCTATTTATGCGAGTATTTGGAAACCCCATTTGATGACAATCATGCTTGTTCCCGTTCTATTTTTTCTTGTTTTTCAAAGAGCTTTGATTCGGAGATACCCTTGGCTTCAAAATCCGGCAATAGAATTCTTTATTGGAGTCGCTTTACAACTGCTAAACCCCGCCCTTTTCGGTAAATCTATCTATACCCGATTAATTAATCTGATGCTATTCAGATATAGCGGAAACTTTTTATTTCTGCTGAGTACCGCAGCCGGATGGTTGAGCGGACAAATTCTTTTTGTCAAAATGACGAAAATTTTTTGTTCACGGGTGGAAAATGATGTTCCCTTAAAAAGGGATAGAAAGGGGGAACTTTTCGCCTTCAGCTTTCAAATTATTTTCTTCGGCTATGCCATGCTGGCATGCTACGGGAGGAATCCTTCTTTCATCGCTACTAAGTGGAATGATTCAAGGACGTTCATTCAAGGTCCTCGAGAAGAACTTGAAGAATTATCATTAGAGTTATCTGATAAGAAAAAATCTTTTAGGAGTGAGCTAAAGGCACCTAACAAGAAAAAAAAACATAAGAAGCACAAGCCTAAAACTCCTATTAATATTCAAAAAAATGAGGAGAATGCTAATAAGCCGTCCATTCCTTTGTCTCCTTCTTTTAGAACGCTAGTGAGAATTTTATCTTTGGAAGATAAATTGGATACTGACACATATTCAAAATTCTCACCTTTTCTAATCAAAAGGTGGCCATTAATATTGTTTGATTCTAATCGGTTTAACGACCCCCTCCGATACGTGAGTATAGGAGATTATATTCTGCGTGGCCCTGTGAGGAGCCAAGTTGCTGAATATTTCTTCGATATTTGTATCAGTGATGGCCATCAAAAAATTTCTTTCACAGCTCCGCCAAGTATCTCTTTTTTTGCCAAAATGGCAAACTTGGGTGATCAAAGTCTTGATTCAAATCAGGATCACCTTGATGAATGGATAGAAAAAAAATGGGAGAGGAAAACTTCTTTAGGCGAAGAGCTTGAAAATAGGGTGAGAGCTCTAAGCAATGGATCTCCTGTTGTCAAAATTCTTGAAAAGAAAATTCGATTTTCAAAAACAAAAGATAAAAAGCGTCTTTCAGAAGTTGATGATCCTTTACTTAGTGGGCCATTCCGTGGGTCAATGAATCAATTTAAGTCACCTTGGATGCTTTATTCGGAGGAGCACTTGAAAGAGCAAAAAAAGAAACTGTCAGAATCTAAGAACCAGGATTCTACCAATAAGAACCATGATTCTACTAATAAGAACGATGATTCTACCAACCAACGATTGTCTTTAATTCGACCAGAAAATAAAGAAAGAATCGTTCAACCGCGAATCAAACTTATTTCAAAATGGTGGATAGATAAAATTCGTATGGTCTTATTAGAAGAACAGAACAGAAGAAAATGGTTAGATGAATCTACTTTGGAGGACTTAAAGAAGAAATATGATAAAATTTATCCTAAAAATTTATCTTCATTAGAATATGTTTTCAACACATTGGTCCCGGCGCCTTTAAAGAAAAGAATAGAAAAAGACATTGCTTCTTGCGAGAAAAAATTGTTAACAAATTATTTGTTGCATATTTTTCTTGAAACTACGGGTACCAAATGGGAATTGCTTCTTAGTGTTCTTCCTACCGAGCAGGCTTTGCTTTATGAGCAACTTTTTTTTATTAATTCGGACGGATTCTCAAACTCTCAAGTATCTATGGATATTGAAATATCAGAGAAGGATATTCTTAAGGATTTTGCAGATATTTTAGAAGAGGATCGGCCTTCTTCTAATAAGGAACATACTAAGGATAAAAAACATAAGAGCGATAAATCAAATATTCATCTTGATGAATATTTCTTTGAAAAGGAACAATCTGAGCAAGATATGAAGGATTTCGCAGATTTTCATGAACTTTATGTCCTTTATAGCAAATTAATAGAACAGGAAAAAACCCGTCTTGATGATTACGAACCTCGAATCCGAGATTTTAACAGGTTTGTTGTTCCTAAATTGCCCTCTACCCTATTATCTGGAGTTCACGACCCTATAGCTGTCAAAGATTGTCTCGAAACTCGCCCAAAAAAAGCTCGGCAGTTAATAATTATAAAGCCCTTTGACAAGCTCGAGGAACTGGAAAAGAAAAAACAGGAGGAAGAACGAAAGAAGAATGAGGCCTTAGAAACAACAAAAAAAGGGTTGTTTAAACCTTTAAAAGAAAAAGTTATTGAAGAAGAAGAAACTTTTGAACAAGAAGAAGCGAACAAGGAAGGGGATGAAGAAGAGGATCTTGTATCCAAAGATATATACGTCTTTAGTTATCCTTATGAAGGAGATTTTCGTCGAGATTTGGTAAAAGGAGCTGTCCGTTTTCAACGACGAAAAGTTTCAGCAATCAACCATTGGATACCGAGACCAGAGTCGATTCTTTTCGGGAGACTAAAATCAATGACTCAAAAGTCACATCACAAACCTGTGCCTAAGAAGGACGAAAAGAAAAGAATAACTGCAAGATCCCGAAGATTATACGACAAATTTTTGGAAAGACGCGAAAGACGAAAAGAAGATCGTCGTCGCCGAACACAGCAAACCTTCGACGGGGAAGTTATTCACTATGTCAGAGCTGCTCTCTTGTTTACTCATACGTATTTAAGGAAACGATTGTATTTCCCTACTTTGATAATAGCTAAAAATATTGGTCGTACTTTACTGTTTCAAGTTCCCGAATGGGAGCAGGATTGGTTCAACTTGGAAAAGGAATCATATCTCAAATGTAATTATGATGGATATGAATTGACGGACCCGGATGTCCCGAAAAAGTTCCTAAAAGATTACATCAAAGAAGGTATTCAAATCAAGATTGTATATCCTTTTCGCTTAAAACCTTGGTATGAATCTAATTCTGCTAACATTGAAAAAAAAACAACAGGATACTTAACTATCTATGGTACAGAAATTGAATCACCTTTTGGTAATCCACCAAACGTGCCTTCTTTTTGGGAACCTATTGGCGAATGGATTTGGAATTATACGTCCGATCGGGCAAAACCTATTATCGAACCTATCCGCGAATTGATAGAATTGATACAAAAGAATAGTGAGACGATAAATGAAAAAGTTAAGACAAAAATCAACCTAGATACTAGTAAAGAAATCAACCTAGATACTAGTAAAGAAAGCAAAATTATTCGGACTAGGCCTACGTCTAATATCCAATTTTCTTTAGAAATAGTAGAAGATGAACATGAACCATTTTCAATCCAGATGGAGCAAAATTTGGATCTTCCAGATCCAGATGATTGGACAATCACAATGAATGATCGAATCAACCAAATGAATGAAGAATATCGCTTCAATCTAGATATTTATAATAAATTGAAAGCTGATTTTAAACAGAGAATGGATCAACCTTCTCCTAACATAAAATCCAAATTGAAAAAAGAGTGGATTCGAATCAAAATTTGGCGTTCGTGTTTACAAAAGAAAAGTCTTCGCTTCATCAGGAAGAAATTGCCGTTCTTTATGAAAGTTATTCATTTTAGGGTGAAATTGCTACTTATTGATCTCAAAATAAGTATGTTCAATATGATCGAGTCAAATTTGGAATTTTGCATGCAATTGAGTAGAAGTTTTGAAACAATGAAAAAAATATTCAATAGCAATCATCCAATTAGCAAAAACGTCGAATCCAAATGCCAAGGAAAAGAAATTTCCCAAGCGTACGTTTTTCATCAAATATGGAAAGAAATAAGAAATATGAAAGGATTCTATGCCCAAGATTTACTAGAATCAAGAGCATCGTCTCCTTTTATCAAAAAAAATGTGAAAGAATTTTTGGACTCACAAGGAATATTGGATTGCAAGCATCCTAGAGAGTTAACGACTAACCATTGGAAGCAATGGTTAAAATGGTGTGCTGGCTACAGAATAGATCGACACAGAAATAAAAAACGTAAACATGTTATTGGCAACCGGTTGGGATGGACTGAATTTGCATCGTTTTTGGGAGAGAAGCGCTTTGCCTCTTTTATGACACGACTCAAGAACCGGATCAAACGTCACAGATATGATCTTTTGGCATATAGTTATCTGGATCATATGAAAGAGAATAATCACGGACCCGCAATTCAATATATACCGGAACCAGATTATCAAGCTATTACTAATTTTCAAAATCCCGGTTCTTTCAAGAAGAAGAAGAAGAAGAAGAAGAAAAATGATTCTTCTTGGAAAAAATTTTTTTCTTCCAAAAAGAAAAAAAATAATTGTGATTCTTCCAAATCCAAAAAGAGGAATGTCGATTTTTGCGCGGCAACTAAAAAAACCTATTATAAGAAAAGTCGATATTACAAATTCCAATTCTGGTTGTTCCCAGATCTTAGAAAAAAAATCAAAAATGCAAACAAACTTGGTGACGTTTTTCCTCCGAATATCATAAGAAGACAGATTGAAGAAATGTGGAAATTTCGAGAAATCCAAGTACCAAAAGATTTTGATGTTGATGCTTTCGTTATAGAAAGTCTTCGAAAGAAAGAAGAGGAAAGGCGAAGCAAAGCCGCGGCTCTTCAAGAACTTAAGGAGGCCCGAAGAAAACGAAAAGAGGAGAGACTTAAAACAAGAGAAGAACGACGCAAAAAATTAGAGTCGGCCACTTCTCCAGAAGAAGTCGATAGATTGACAAGGACATTCAAAATAGAAGATGACCAAAACAAGAAGGAAAGAAGGCGGGAATCAAAGAAAAGACTTCTAAAGGAACAGAGAATTAGACAACTAGCAAAAATAGCTGCCCAAAAAGCTAAAGAGCTCAAAAGAGAAGAGAGGAAACGTAAATTGGCGGAATTAAGTCGGAAACGTAAATCTTCGAAAAAACCAAAAAATTCGAGAGATTTTCTAGTTCGAGACTTTTGTAATAATTATTATCCAAAAATAAATATTGATAAAATCAATATAGAAAAAGAAGAAGTCCGAATGGCAATAAAGGAGATTATTTTGAGACAAGATGCTAAGAAAGCGTCACAGGGTGATAAGAAAGCATGGGACCGAGTTAAATCAAAATTGGATGAGAAATACAAAAACAAAAAAGTAGGCAAACCCTCCGAAACCAAGACCAAAAAACCCAAGAAAGACGATGAACAAGAGATAGATTTTAGAACTGCCAAAACTGAATATCTGAAAGAACAGAAACGCTTGCAACGGGAGGCAAAACGCCTTGCAAGGGAGGAAGAGTTAAAGGAGGAGATGAAACTTAAGGGAGAAGAGGAACCAAATTTAGAAAAAGAAAGATTAGCCTATCGGGAAATGGCCAAAAATATTTATACTTGGAGAATGAAATTCGAGCTCGAAAAACTGCCGCTAACTCCTTGGGTTTCCAAGTTCAGAAATGCGTCTCGTTTTTTTGATAAGAAAAAATTAGGCGGCGAAGCTGCGGTAGCCAGCTTACTTTTTCCATATGCCGAAAACGGAGATCTTGACTTAGAATTATTGGAGACTGTATTGTATCTCAAAAGTGTCTTCCCGAAACATAATGATATACGTAGAGTTTTTTGCGAGGCAGCCCGAAGATCTATGCCACTTGTACCGGGGTACTTTAATGACCGATTCTTTGTATATAAAATTGCAAGTCTTTTATTCAAACTAAAGAAGAAAAAGATTAATGTCAATCTTTTTGATAGATCTCAACGCCGAATAAATGAAAAAATTTCAAGTTCTTTCATTTTCGAAGATCTTTTTCTTCCAAGACGTCGCAGAGAATTTCGAATTTTGAATCTTTTGAATCTGGAAAACCATTTGGATGAGAGTGCAAGATTCAGTAGTCAAGAGATACCAAATGACCAAGGTCTAATTAAAAAAAACGAACATCTGATCGTAGATACAAGGCAAAAGATAAGACGTTTTCTTTGGCCTCGTTATCGATTAGAAGATCTTATTTGCATGAATAGATTTTGGTGGAATACCAATAATGGTAGTCGATCTGCTATGTTGAGGGTACGCATGTATCCTAAAATAGATCATTGGGAACATATTCAAAATAATTTGTATTTTCTAAGGCTAAAGCACAGTTTTATTTCGATAAGAGAGATTGTTCAAAAATTTGGAAATCATGCCAAAAGTTTATTGGATACGAAACAGTCGCCGATTGCTGGACAAAACGAAGTTCTAAATGAAGTAAAACATAAAAAAGAAGACTCTTTTTGCAGCATAAGTTCGTCCCTTCCTTCTGACCCCTCCCCGTACAATGAGCTTCTTACGATACTCAGAAAAATAATAAGTTCGCTTAGAGATTCTATTAGGGAATGGATAGGTTCACTTTTGTGTAAGCTTAGAGATTTTCTTATCAAACGGATAAGTTCGCTTAGAGATTCTATTAGGGAATGGATAGGTTCACTTTTGTGTAAGCTTAGAGATTTTCTTATCAAACGGATAAGTTCGCTTAAAGATTTTATTATCAAATCAATGAGAGAACTTTTCTCTAAACTTAAACTTCAATTGAAAAGATTCCTAAATCCGCTTAAAAAGAAACTGAGAAAATTGATAGATCCGCCCATAAATAAGTTGGAAACTCAACGTATCAACTTTATAAGGTTTCTAAAAAACCTTATAAATGAAATTAGAGTGAAACTCGTCAATTTTCTAAGTTCCCTAAGAGATATAATAGACAGACTATTAGTTAAGCTAGAAAAACCAAAACCTAGACGTTTCAGTCGTTGGATAAGTCGTTGGGAGAAAATCCAAAACTCGAGGGTTATTTTTGTTATTCAAAAGTGTTTAAAGGCATATCAATTTTATGATCTATATCGTTGTTTAGTTGAATATTGGAGGTCTTCAAGAAGGTAAAAATCAGTTATATGGCTGGTTGCTTTAGTAACTTACTAAAGCAACCAGCCATAGCTGTGTAAGCCTATTCCCAATAAATCAACGCCTAAATAACATGTCCAAACTAGAATAAATCCTAGAGAAGCAACAATCGCCGGTTTTTGTCCTTTCCAACCCCTGTTTATTCTAGTATGTAAATATATTGCAAATAGAATCCAAGTTATTAATGCCCAAGTTTCTTTTGGATCCCAGCTCCAATAAGATCCCCATGCTTCGTTGGCCCATACTGCCCCGGAAAGTATACCTATAGTTAAAAGAGAAAATCCTAGACCAATAGTACGGTAACTTAATTGATCTAATTGGTTAGTAAAGACCCATTTACGATAATTTCTAAGTGAAAGGTAAAAAGTCTGTTTCAATTCTTTTTTTTCTCGGTCGTGTGAATACCAATTTTTATTGAAGAAAAAATAATTTTTCACATTAAGAAAAATCTTTTGATTTATTTGGGACGCAATGACCAATAAAGATATGGATGATAAGGATCCACATAAAAGAGTTGCATAACTGAGCAATATCATACTTACATGCATCATTAACCAATGAGATTGTAAAGCAGGTACTAACATTGCAGATTCTTGCATTTTATCCGGAAGACCTAAAGTAGCAAAACCATGAGTTAACATAGCACTTGGCGCGGTGATTGCACCTAACCACCAAACATACTGGCCCCGTAGTTGTATAACTATATGAATCATGGAGGAAGTCCATGAAAGGAACATGAATGACTCATACAAATTACTTAACGGTAAATGCCCCGAATAGAGCGAACGGGAAACTAATACTCCCGTTATACAAATACACGTCACTATCATGCCCTTTCCTCCTGAATTACTTAGTTTTTCACTTTTATAAATTAAGGTTCCCCAATAAATAAGAGTAATCACAAAAGTAAGAGAAAAAGAGACATGAGCTGATATATGTTCTAGAGTTATAAATATCATAATAAACCCATTTATTTTTTAATATAGGATTCGTTTCGTAAGAAAAAGATAAAATCGATTGATATGTAATAAATCATATTGACATAGATCGAACAATGATAGTCATTTACTATATAGGTACTACATATATAATAGATATCTATAGATATTAGATATGGAAGGGATACTAACCTATAGTATCTTATTGACAATAATGCCGCCACTCGGATTCGAACCGAGATGCTCTAGCGCTGCTGCCTAAGAACAGCGTGTCTACCAATTTCACCATGGCGGCTTTTTTTCTCATATATCTAATATATTCTATCTGACCTATATTCGACTATCTTTGTTTGCAAGACTGCTAGCACAAAAATAGCCTAGTTGTTTTTTTTCAATATCCCACGTTCGATGTTGGTCATTATAACGGAGTATGACGCAGTTTGGTAGCGTGCCACTTGGGGATGGTGGAGGCCGTAGGTTCAAATCCTTCTGCTCCGAAACCCATAACTAATTTTTGAGGAGATAAAGGCTGCTCAGGCCAGGGAGGTCTAGTAGGATACTCACGATCCTTGGGGTCTTTACGATGATGATGAAAACTTTCATCATTGTCATGACCAATTTCATAGTCATCATCATGACCAATTTCATAGTCATCATCATGACCAATTTCATAGTCATCCTCACTATAATCATTGTCCTGACCAATTTGATAAATATGATCATAGATATCATGATTGTTAGAACCCATTTGATGGTCATCATAATTGTCATAAAAAGACCATAGATTTGGAAAAGACATTCCTTCTACGCCTATTTCATCGATAAGACAAACACCTTTTGCGTCCCCTGGTTCCAGAAAAATATCTCTTTCTAAGAGACTTTCAATTAGTTCGGGTTCTTGCCTTGTCCTTCTTATATAAGTTTCCAAAATATAAGTCCGCAGCAGGTTCATAAACTCTGCATCGGAGCCGGATTCGTCGTGGCGACGACGATCATAAGGAGACATATGAGGTTGATGAATCATCATACGACCGTTTTCGCTTAATACTCGTTTAGTAAACGCCCCCCCGTGTAGAAGGAAAGCTCCCATTGAAGCATTTAACCCGAAGCCTGCTGTAGATACATCCCCTGTTACGAATTGCATAACATCATAAACAGCTACTCCCTGTAGCATTCCTCCACCTCGACAGGAAATAAAAAACATGAAGTCTTTTGTTTGATCTTCTTGATTTAAATAAATCATGCATTTCATTATTTGGTCAGCAGGTTGTTTTTCTAGCGCTCTACCTAAAAAAAGGTATCTTCCAAAAAAGAGTCTGTAATATAATTCCACCCACATTTCCTCTTCTTGGAGGTTTTCTTCTTCTGGTTTTTTTTCTTCTGGGTTTGGGTTTTCTTCTTCTGGGTTTGGGTTTTCTTCGTTTTGGTATTCTTCTTCGTTTTGGTATTCTTCTTCGTTTTGATATTCTTCTTCGTTTTGATATTCTTCTTCGTTTTGGTATTCTTCTTCGTTTTGATATTCTTCTTCGTTTTGGTATTCTTCTTCGTTTTGGTAGTCTTCTCCTTCTTCTCCTTTCCCATCCCCCAGATATGGAACTTTTGGAATGTTCGTTAAACTCAAGCTCATTACATACTTACTTACTTACATACTTACTTACTTACTTACTTACTTACTTACTTATTTACATACATCAAAAAAGCTACATATCATCTTCTTCTTCCGAAGAAATAAGAAGCTGTATAGGTATTATACAAATTCTATTTCCAGGACAAATTGGATGTTATAATAATCTTTCATGATTTTTTTTTGTGTACTCTCTATTATTAAATAGAAAAATCTTTACATATTCTTCATTATTTATTTGTCTATTTATTAAATACAAATAGACAAATATATTGTATAAATCTCTTTTTTATTATTAAAGGGAAAAAAAGCTGTCCAATCTCATATTCTTTTTTTGGGATTGGACAGCGTAGTAAGAGAAAAAAAAATAAAAAACCTTGGTTTTTTTCCATTATGAGTTCTGTTGGTAGGTCCGGGATTGGTCCCGTTGTTATCATCCCATTCTTCTCACCGAAAAAGCTCTTTTAAATAATCTCGTTATTGATATCTTGAGCCACTTTTCTCATTTTTTTTTTCTTTTTATTTTTAAAGAAAATAATAAATATTTATGGGTCTTTTTCTGATGCTTGCGCATTTTAATTTAAGAAAAAGAAAAAGACGTTCATCATTTGCTGCTTAGATTGCAACAGAAGAATAATTTTGAGTTTGTTTGAAAGATAGGCCATAATATTTTATATGACGACTCTATTCGTTGTTTCTAATGCTAACATATAACCTGTACGATTCTACATAAGAAAAAACTTAATGTCATAAGAAATCATTATTGCTAATACTATTTAGTATTAAACGTATGTATGAATCCAATACGGAAGTAATAATGGTTTAGCTATAGTCTAAACCGGTAACGCTAAATAGAATTAAAGTGCCGACTATTCAACAACTTATTAGAAATGCGAGACAGCCGATAAGAAAAAGAAAAAAATCTCCTGCTCTTCGAGGATGTCCTCAACGGAAGGGAGTATGCGCTAGGGTGTATGTGCGACTCGTTTGGATCAGAAGCTGAAACGGACCAGGAAATTGAACAATAGTTTTCTTCTGTGAAAAAGTACAGATCTATCAGTTTCCTTGTACCGGGGAAAATGAAATTTATGGTTTAAATTGATGCAAATCCAATCACCTTTACGTAGGATGAAAAGCACTTCCTCATTGGTAGCGAATGGTCATCAATCCATTGAGCGAGGAAAAAAAGTAATTTAAAAAAACATAAAGATTATGTTTATATTGCTGCGAGAACGGACAAAAGGTCAGCTATCTTGCGAACTCTCACAAATAGATGTCGTTACTGTATCTATAAATCTTTAGAGTCTTTATAATTCGGGGGGGAAGAGTAGAGCTAGAGATGGTAAAATATACAAGTTACCAAATACTCATCTCATATCTTAGGGCTCCGGCGTATAGAGAGGACCTTACCGTTAGAGAAATAACCATAGAAACGAAGAAACCCATAAGAGAAAAATAAAATAATAATAATATATATATGTATATTTATTATTTTGATTACTTAAATGCAAGGTCCAATCCCCTGCCTACTTGGAAGGTGCCTAACTGAAAGGAATTATGGTTGGGAAGGTTAGAGTAGCAAAAGCCATTGGAGTCGTATATTTTATACATTAGAAAAATCAGTTTTATATTACTTAAAAGAAAAATGATTGATCAAAAAATAGATTAGTCATCTATGAAGAATCAACTTCAATGACCAGAGTTAAACGTGGGCATATCGCAAAAAAACGTCGAAAAAAGATTCTTGCATTTGTATCAGGCTCTCGGGGAGCCCATTCAAAACTTTTTAGGACTGCTAACCAACAGAAAATGAGAGCTTTAGTTTCCGCTCACCGAGATAGAATTAAGCGGAAGAGAGATTTTCGTCGTTTGTGGATTACTCGGATTAATGCAGCATCCCGTGCTAATGGATTCTCCTACAATAAATTTATACAATTTTTATACAAAAGGCAGTTGCTTACAAATCGTAGAACACTTGCACAAATAGCTGTATTAAATAATAATTGCTTCTCTATGATGGTAAAAAATATTCCTGTATTATGAAATAGTAACACCCAATCTCCCGGGGAAATTCTCCGGGAAACTAAAGACAGTACGAAAATGAATTCGGAATGACTTGGATAATGAAATTATTCATTTTATTTATAGAAATAGGAAAAAATCTGCACTATCTTTGTTAGATATCCCAGCTCAAATTAAATGGAGGAGTCTTAAGCTCTAATTACTTTTGAATTGAAAGAAAGAAAGGGTATCAAAGATAGAATACGAGCTTGTTTAATAGCTCTAGCTATTAAGCGTTGTTTTTTCAACGTTAATCGATTCCTTCGACGAGATAGTATTTTTCCTTGCTCACTAATAAATCGACTAATTAAGCTAATATTTTTATAATCCATTTGCTCTCCAGGCTGAATTGGCGATAAACGTTTTCGAAAAGAATGCTGATTTGGAGAAAATCGCTTAGATGCATTTCGAAAAGATGACTTAGATCTATTTCTAAACTTAGATCTACTTCTCAATTTAGATCTACTTCTCAATTTAGATCTACTTCTCAATTTAGATCTATTTCTAAACTTATTAGATCTATTTTGAAAATATGGTTTATATGTATTCCGAAAAGATGGCTTCATTTTATTCATAGTTTGTTTTATGAACCTTTCAAATACTATTTATTTTGTTTCAAAATATTTCGAAAAGAAATATTGACAGTGACATATTTAATCTATATACAAAGATAAAGAAATAAATATCTTCAATATATATTTCTGGGCAAAAATGTGAGATTCAATCTATTTTTTTATTTCTCCATGAATGGTATGCTTGTAACAAGAAGGACAAAATTTATTTAATTCCAATCGATGAGGAGTATTGCGGCGATTTTTTCGAGTTGTATATCTGGAAATACCCGTTGATTTTTTTTCAACACTGTCTTGGGTACAACTAGTACATTCTAAAGTAATCGTTATTCTTACATTTCCACCCTTGGCCATATAACTTACTTTTGGTATTGTATCTACTTCTTTTCTTTTCAATTTGGAAAAAAAGAGAAGAAAGGGAAAGGGATAGAAGTTGTCTTAAAAATGATTAAAGATTTTATTACGAGAATGAATTAAGTAATAAAATCTTTAATTAAGATTTTCAAGTAGTTTACTATTTGAGGAACTTTTAGATCTATATTTTGACTTTTATCTTAATCCTAACTTCACCCTCCCCTTCTAAAATTTTATTTATCCAAGAAGAAAAGGAAATGAATCTAACATCATTTTTTATTTTGGGTTCGCAGGAAAGCAAAAAAAAAAATGAAAGTCAAAAAAAGGGAAAAGTCAGAGCATCTGGGAAAAAACGATTTATCTCAATTAATAAACTGGATAAAAATACCAAGCATAAAGTAGCTAACACAGGCGCTGTGGAAAGATATGTTTTTATATCTTGCATTGTTCGTAAGTTCTCCTTCTCAAGAATGATAGATATATCATATGGTCAACTACACCCGTAGTTTACGACTATCTGCAAACAGATATTTGTATTTGGCACAAATTCCTTTTTTTTTTTTACAATATGATAGTAAAAACTATGTAATAGTAAGCAACCAAGTACTGTCAATAAATAGACATCTTCTAAATTATATGTTCGGTATATACAGTCTATTCACGTGCGAAGGTAGATAAATGTGGAAAACAAAATTCAATTTTATTAATATAAAATATATATATATATATAAAATACTCACGATTAAAAGGGATGTAGCGCAGCTTGGTAGCGCGTTTGTTTTGGGTACAAAATGTCGCAGGTTCAAATCCTGTCATCCCTACCCTTTTTTTAATCCTAAATCTTCCATAAAAAAAGTAAAAAATCGAGTGATAGTTATTAATTGTTAATTCAATGAAACATCGAAATTTTTCTTTCAAGAAAAAAAATAACGAAAAAGCGCTCTTAGTTCAGTTTGGTAGAACGCAGGTCTCCAAAACCTGATGTCGTAGGTTCAAATCCTACAGAGCGTGATCCTGTTTTTTTTTTCTTTTTTCTGATCGATCTTCTTGTCACTTAGACTGAAAAAGCTAATGGAATCTAATCCCTCAGAATCAGTAGGAGACCCGTTCATAATATGGTCCTAAATCAAATATCCAATTTATCGCCGCGTCGGTACTGTAAATATGCAGTTACAAATAATCCAGCCAAAGTTATAGGAATTAGACCTAACACAATTCCGGATAACAAAACTTCAATCATATATATATATTTTTTTTTTTTTAGAATAGGTAAGGATTAATAGCTAATCTACATAGTACCTCAAATTGACTTGGAATCTCAATTCCTATTGAGGTTATTTTATATTTCAAATAAGTTCTATACTGCTTAACCCAATGAATAAGACTGAGGTGAAAATAAGCAAAACTAATAAAAAACCAAAATAACTAATTATAGTAAGCATGGAAGAAATAAATAAAAAAACAATGATTGATACGTATTTTTGTCAGGCAATTACCTCAATTTATTCTTTAGGAGTAGAAAAAATAGTTTAAATAAATAGATACAAAGTTAGCATTGAATATCTGATAATGATGTTATCAACAAACATAGAGGAAATATACAATAAAAAGATATTCTGTTATAAAAAAAGTAAAAATGAAATCCCCCACCTATAAATAAAATAAATACCAATTGTGTAGTAATTTAATTAATGATCCTACTCCTTTTCTATATTAAGTAAAATTATATTGCTATGTTAGAAGCAGGCTAGCTATACTTAGTATACTTCAAATATACCCTTGGTATCATATTGACAATCAAGCAAGGATTGTAGAAAATATCAGTAGTTTTCCATTTCCTGATCTCTTTCTTTCATGGGATCAATTTACCCTTGATTTTAGAATAATATAGGGAGCTTAGCATGTCTGGGAATACGGGAGAACGCGCTTTTGCTGACATTATTACTAGTATTCGATACTGGGTTATCCATAGCATTACTATACCTTCTCTATTCATTGCGGGTTGGTTATTTGTCAGTACTGGTTTAGCTTATGATGTATTCGGGAGTCCTCGGCCAAATGAGTATTTCACAGAAAGCCGACAAGAGGTTCCATTAGTAACTGGCCGTTTCGACTCATTAGAGCAACTCGATGAATTTACTAGATCTCGATCTTTTTAGGAGGTATTAATGACTATAGATAGAAGCTATCCAATTTTTACAGTTAGATGGTTGGCCGTTCACGGGCTAGCTGTACCTACGGTTTTTTTCTTGGGATCAATATCAGCAATGCAGTTCATACAGCGATAAACTTTATTATAAACTAAATCACGGAGCTATTTATGACACAATCAAACCCAAATGAACAAAATGTTGAATTGAATCGTACTAGCCTCTATTGGGGGTTGTTACTTATTTTTGTACTTGCTGTTCTATTCTCTAATTACTTTTTCAATTAGGAACAGTAATAATATTTTTTCTTACCCAATTGAATTTGGTCAGATCTAATATTTCTATGTATTATTATTTATGCATGCCTCATGAATACTTTTTTAAAATGTGAAAGGAAATAATAAAAATGGGCGGAAGGATCCCTCTTTGGTTGATAGGTATTTTAGCTGGTATTCTCGTTATTATTTTAATAGGTTTTTTTTTTTACGGTTCTTACTCCGGCTTAGGTTCCTCCTTGTAGCGAAAAAACTGTCTTCTATTATGATAAGAGATAGACAATGTAAGGAATACTATAAAAATTTAAGCAAAACTCTGAAAAGAGATAAAAAAGATATAGAAAAATGAAAACTTAAAAAATAAAGATAAGATCTTACCCTTCTTTGAACACAAAGAAGGGTAAGATTTTATCTTTACTTGTTATGTTTTTTTTTTATCAATTATAAAATAAGCGAAAATAGCAAGCCAAGATTACTCAAATTTCTCCTTTCTTCTATTTGTTTATTTGTTTTGAATATGATAAATGAAAGTGAGAAAAGATAACATATATATGAATATTGATTAATATTGAATATCGCGCATAACTAGGGAATTCACTCCAAAACTCCAAGTTTGTTCCGGAATAACTCATTATTAAAATAGGCAAATATTTATTGAATATCTCCTCATCCTTCACAATATATTCGAACAGAGGGAAGGGGAAAACAAAGGATTCTGGAGAAGTATTACTTTATTGTTGCCATTTTGATTTATTATACATTAATTGCGTTAATCATTCATAAGATAGAGATTCAAATCTTTTATGCGCCTAAAAATTCATTTCGACCAATTGAACTTTCTCAAATTGTTTCTTTTTAAGAACCAGAAATATCTGTGCTAAAACGACAGATGCTAAGAATAATAAAAGACCTTGAACACGTAAAGGATCTTGAAGTACTATTTCTGCATTTTCCTGACCAAATCCACCTACATTAGGGTTATTCGTTAACGACTGATCCGCCTTGATTAATTCGCCTTCTGAAACAAGAAGTTCCGGTCCCGGAGGTACAAAGTCTACCACTTGTCGACCGTCTGATGGATTATCAATAGTTATTTGATATCCACCTTTTTCTTTACGCGCAATTTTACTTATTTTACCGGTTGCTGAAGCGTTGTACACTGTATTGTTGCTTTTGCTCCCATCGGGATAAATTTGTCCTCTTCCTCTATTACCACCTACATATATGGGATATTTCAGGAAGTGAGCTGTTTTATTAGTAGCGGGATTTGGTGAAAGGATGGGAAACACAATTTCACCATATTTTTGACCAGGAATAGGACCTATTATTAGAATATTTTTTTGATTGGGACGATAGTTCTGAAAATAAAGATCACCTATTTTTTCCTTAATCTCAGGAGAAATACGATCCGGAGGAGCTAATTCGAAACCTTCGGGTAAAATAAGAACAGCTCCTACATTTAAAGTTCCTTTCTTGCCATTAGCAAGAACTTGTTTTATTTGCTTATCATAAGGTATTTTTACAACTGCTTCAAAAACGGTATCAGGAAGCACGGACTGTGGAACTTCAATCTCCACAGGTTTTTTAGCCAAATGACAATTGGCACATACAATACGCCCAGTTGCTTCTCGAGGATTTTCGTAACCTTGCTGTGCAAAAATGGGATATGCATTTGCAATAGATGTGCGAGTCATTATATATATAAATATTAAGGCGGAAATTGATTGAGCTATCAACTTTTTCATCCAGTCATCATAAGTTTTTCTATTTTGCATGGTTCAATTTTTTGTTACAATTCTTTTATTTCAAATAAATGGTAGTAGGTAACTATGATAGTTACCTGCTTGCAATTCTGCTACTATATTAAACCTAAAGCTAAAAAATAAGAAGTATTGCCCGGGTGAGAAACCATTTGTTATTCATTCATCGAGTGATAAATTACTACAAGTGAAGGAGATGTACGATTCAAACGACGGAAAATCCAATATTTGAAAATTGTGTCTAAGATGACTGGAAAAGTTGAAACAAGACCAGATATTATTCGTTCGTTATGGACAAATCCATAATTTTCGAAGATCCAATCGATTATCAATTCCCAACCATGGGGCGAGTGAAACCCAATACATAGATCGGTTGCTAAAAGAATAGAAAAGGCTTTCATTGTATCGCTTAGGCTGTAGAAGACTTCTTGGATCCAAGAATTTAGAATGCCAAGTTTCTTCTTACCCAGAATGAGACAAACACTTAAAAAAACCAAACCTATTAGATTTGCTATTAGATGTGAGATGATTTGGATACAATCTTGATTATATATTTTCACTAATTGGATCATTTTTTTCTGCATTTCTACACGAATATCTTGCGAATGCGTTTCCGAAGAATCTTCCATCATTATTTCTAACAGGAAGAGTTCCTCTATTTTTTCAAACTTTTTGATAGTGTCTTCTTCTTTTAAATAATCAAAAATTTTTTTTGATTGACCAGTATTCCACCAATTTGTAACCCAAGGTTCTAAACCGTTCTGTAATGAAATTGAAATTCCCCAAGGCAATACTATTAAACATGTAAGATATTGTAGAGAAGCTAATGCTTTATATTTGGCAACTTCCAATTCGTGAATCGTTAACGAACTCGATTGGCTCGTTAGCTCTGCCCAAAATCTGAACAAAGTACGAATTATAGAACGAGGTATGAGATCCATAGAATTTTTGCATAATTATTCGACCTCGAGAGATCTTTCGGTCGGATGAGGGATGGTTTGTTCCGAGTGAGAAGTAGAGTAAAAAAGAAAGGATAAATCCTTTAAAATCGTTTGTATCTGGACTAATTGAGTTTTGAATTCTTGACCCGAAGAATCGCTTCAATTGGCAAATAAAAGAAATGAAAGTTTAAGTCTAATAATACCAATTTTGTTTTCTTTGATACATATAGGAAATTTATTTATTCGAGCGCATATGTAAAAAAAGGTGTAAAAACTATAGTCATTTACTTCATTGTATTCTTTTGAGATGTTATATCCGTGTTTATTAAAATCTTTTGTCCCTTTCTAATAGATAAAGAATAATATGGAGTTGAGTTTTTGCTAACTGCCAAAAAATCTTATGGTTCCATAAGTAACATTTTGTGTTGGTGGAACATAAACTGACTATATGGTCTTTCCCCCTCATTTCAAAATCCTTCAATGGATACGCGCAAAAAACGGGCTAATTCGGCAGCTTTTTGTTCCATTTCGCGCAAGGTCAAATTTTCTTCAGTACGAGTTAAGGGGATGTCTTGTTGGCCCTTTATTTCCATATAAATAACACGACGAGGAAATATACCTTCTTGAACTTCCATTTTGATCGCCTGAATATCCTTCATAAGAAATCGGAGGAAAATACGACGATTTCTTCCGGGAAATCCCCAGCGAAAAAGGCATACAACTCCTTCTTTTTCATCAAACTTATTATAACCACTACCCACATTGCATAAAATAGTGCACCACAAATAAGAGCTAATGAACAGACCTGCAATCCCATAAAAACACATCACAATTCCTTGTGGAACAAAAAGTATTTGCTGAGATGACAATAAGGGTATCAGGTTCCTACCAAGGTAACTTGAAATTCCGACCACAAAAAATCCTAGTGAACCCAAAAACAGGAGACAAGCAAAAAAAAAATTGCTTATTTTTCTAGACCCTTTTATGGGTTCTATCCAGAGCCATTTGGATCGACGATTCATAACAAATTACGTCCTATTTAATTTGAGGGATTGAACAAATTTTGACTCCCATCCAGAAGTCACTCTCATAAATTGGCTATATTCATAAACTAGCCATATACATATAAGCATTTCACAAAAAGAATAAATGTCTCTATTCAAATGTATTATATAAGCATATCTTGAAGTAGAAGTAAGAAATTCACACACGGATCTAATATGTCTCATACATATGATACCATATACATTATATATTTTTGTTATTTATCATATATGAATAGATCTATAATAAGAAAAAAGGTTTCAAATATCACATATCTATATTGATGGATCATATTCATTCATAAAATTTCGTCATTTTGAATATAAAAGTAAAGAAAAAGCATTGTAACTGCTGGAAAAAACAAGCCCACCAAAGGTACTAAGAGAGAGGGGAAGCTGTTGATTATCATATCAAAAGTATATTAAGTATTTTTTTTATCTATTACAAAGATAGATTATAAGATCAAATGAGTAATAGGACCAAATAAGCGGACGTGTCTTTCTTCGTAAAATACCTACTTTTGTAAAGTAATTTATTACTTTACTTTGTAAGATATAAAACAAATGGGACCAATTACCACATTGTATATTGGTAGCTATAAATGATAAAATAGATCCGCTTCTCAATTCTATCTTTTAAAACTCTTTTATTAAATAGATAGATGTTCACCTTTGAGACAAAGGTCTAATTTCATAGCATAATCTGTCTCTAATGCGAGAAAGTTACATAGTATGTATTTTTTCTTATAAAGGGGTATTTTCATGGGTTTGCCTTGGTATCGTGTCCATACCGTCGTGTTGAATGACCCTGGCCGGTTAATCGCTGTGCATATAATGCATACAGCTCTAGTTTCTGGATGGGCCGGTTCTATGGCTCTTTACGAATTAGCAGTTTTCGATCCATCCGATCCTATTCTTGATCCAATGTGGAGACAAGGTATGTTCGTTATACCTTTTATGACTCGTTTAGGAATAAAGGATTCATGGGGTGGATGGAGTATAACTGGAGAAACTATATCTAATCCAGGTATTTGGAGTTATGAAGGTGTAGCCGGGGCACATATTGTGTTTTCTGGCTTGTGCTTTTTAGCAGCTATCTGGCATTGGGTATATTGGGATCTAGACGTATTTTGTGATTCCCGTACAGGAAAACCTTCTTTAGATTTGCCTAAGATTTTTGGAATTCATTTATTCCTCTCAGGAGCAGCTTGTTTCGGATTCGGAGCATTTCATGTAACGGGTTTGTATGGCCCTGGAATATGGGTGTCTGATCCTTATGGACTAACTGGGAAAATACAACCTGTAAATCCGGCATGGGGAGCTGAAGGTTTTGATCCTTTTGTTCCGGGAGGAATAGCTTCTCATCATATTGCAGCAGGTATATTGGGTATATTAGCAGGTCTATTCCATCTCAGTGTTCGTCCTCCCCAACGTTTATACAAAGGATTACGTATGGGGAATATTGAAACTGTCCTCTCCAGTAGTATTGCTGCTGTGTTTTTTGCAGCTTTCATTGTGGCCGGAACAATGTGGTATGGTTCCGCAACCACTCCGATCGAATTATTTGGTCCTACTCGTTACCAGTGGGATCAGGGATACTTCCAACAAGAAATAGATCGACGGGTTCGTGCCGGTCTGGCTGAAAATCTAAGTCTATCGGAAGCTTGGTCAAAAATTCCTGAAAAACTTGCTTTTTATGATTACATTGGGAATAATCCAGCTAAAGGGGGGTTATTCAGGGCGGGTGCAATGGACAATGGAGATGGAATTGCTGTTGGTTGGTTAGGACACCCTATTTTCAAAGATAAAAAGGGACATGAGCTTTTTGTACGTCGTATGCCTACCTTTTTCGAAACATTTCCAGTCGTTCTAGTAGATGAAGAAGGAATTGTTAAAGCCGATGTCCCTTTTAGGAGAGCAGAATCCAAATATAGTGTTGAACAAGTAGGTGTAACTGTTGAATTCTATGGTGGTGAACTTGATGGAGTTAGTTTTGGTGATCCTGCTATAGTCAAAAAATATGCTAGGCGTGCACAATTAGGTGAAATTTTTGAATTAGATCGTGCTACTTTGAAATCGGATGGTGTTTTTCGGAGTAGTCCAAGGGGTTGGTTTACTTTTGGGCATGCTACATTTGCCCTTCTTTTCTTTTTTGGACATATTTGGCATGGTTCTAGAACTCTATTCAGAGATGTTTTTGCCGGTATTGATCCGGATTTGGATGCTCAAGTAGAATTTGGGGCATTCCAAAAATTGGGAGATCCAACTACTAAAAGACAAGTGGTATAATATGCTATTGCTCTGCTTGTTAATGCAATATTGAGAATTTGCATCTCAGGAAAATCTTTTGCTTTTGATTTCACCTTTTTCAAAATGTTGTAATTAGTACGAAAGCTATCTCTATTAATTATAAACTACGATCGAATTTATGGAAGCATTGGTTTATACATTCCTTTTGGTATCGACCTTAGGGATCATTTTTTTCGCTATTTTCTTCCGGGAACCCCCCAAAGTTCCCGATAAAGGGGGAAAATAATTTCCTATTTTTCTAATCCTTTTTCTTACTTTTACTTATAAAAAGAAAAAAAAGATCTTCCCGATCGGGAAGGTCTTTTTTTTCTTTTTCAACTAGTCCTCGTGCTCTTCAAAAGGATCTCGAAGTTGTTCAGAAGGTTGTCCAAAGGCGGTGTATAGGGCATAACCGGTAAAGCTAACAAGTAAACAAGATATGGAGATAGCGACTAAGGTTGCAGTTTCCATTGGTAGGTAATCCTATGTATGTATATGTACATAATAGTATACAAAGTTAATCAAATCTCAACCAATACTCTTTTTTTATGGCTACACAGACCATTGATGATACTTCCAGAACCGGACCATTACAAACTACTGTAGGAAATTATTTAAAACCACTTAATACAGAATCTGGTAAAGTTGCTCCCGGATGGGGAACTACTCCTTTTATGGGCATTGCAATGGCTCTATTCGCAATATTCTTATGTATTATCTTGGAAATTTATAATTCTTCCATTTTATTAGACGGAATTCCAGTTAGTTGGGTCTAGAAAAACTAGAAAATCTACCCGGATCCCGAGTTAAAAAAAAAAGAACTAAAGAAAAGAAGAATGTTAAATAGCTTCTATTTTTAGGTTATGACGTTCTGGTAGTTTGATCGTGTAATTTCTTTTAATTTAAGGATTTTTGGAATTATGGGTGTGCGACTTGTTATAAATTGATCTCTATTCTAGTACAGAAAACGGGTCTGTTGTCTTTATAAAATAAAGACGGTTCTCCTACCTCGTTAGATATTGCTCTAATCATGAATATCCGGAGCACGAGGTATATAATTCAATAAAATCTGAACTATGGTTTATGTCTGTTTTTAAAACCTCGTGACCAAGCTTCTCGATAATTTGAAAGATCTATCTTCTTCTTTATACTGATGCTCACCAAAGAATCAGATAGTATTCCATTTTGATTAGTTAGCTTAGTAAGTAACAATGAAATGCAAAGGTTATAACCCATAAAACCTTTTGAGTAATTTGAAAAATCATCGGGGTGAAATGAAAATCTGGGGTTTAGATTTATTCATCTATTGAGTTGAGATCTCGACAAGATAATTCCTATGGATCGTTTATACTAGTTGTTCTCTAAGTGATTTATATTATATCACGAATAGGATAAAAGATCGTTCAAAAGGCCTATAGCGATTTATTTCGCATAAGAATGAGCCAACTTGAAATTTGAGCATTAATCACTATGAAATTTTTTTTTCCTTGTTATTGAAGGAAATCATGGATTATTATGAATCCTCTTCCTTCATACAAAGAAATGAAATATCTATCAAATATTTTTTCTTTTTTTTTTACAAACCATGTACTTTGTTCAAAAAAGTATTTTATTTGAGTGTTCTTGTTTAAGCCGTATGAAAAGAAATTTTCATATACGGTTTTCAGAGGGGGGACTTGAGTTTACCTATCTCAATAAAGTATACGATTGGTTCGAAGAGCGTCTTGAGATTCAGGCGATTGCGGATGATATCACTAGTAAATATGTTCCTCCTCATGTGAATATATTTTATTGTCTAGGGGGAATCACACTGACTTCTTTTTTGGTACAAGTAGCTACCGGTTTTGCTATGACTTTTTACTATCGTCCCACCGTTCTAGAAGCTTTTGCCTCTATTCAATACATAATGACTGAAGTGAACTTCGGCTGGCTAATCCGATCGGTCCATCGATGGTCGGCAAGTATGATGGTTTTAATGATGATTTTACATGTATTTCGCGTTTATTTAACAGGTGGATTCAAAAAACCTCGCGAATTAACTTGGGTTACGGGTGTAATTCTAGCCGTATTAACCGTATCTTTCGGTGTAACCGGTTATTCTTTGCCCTGGGATCAAATTGGTTATTGGGCAGTCAAAATTGTGACCGGTGTGCCTGAGGCCATTCCGTTAATAGGAACTCCTTTGGTAGAGTTATTACGCGGAAGTGCTAGTGTGGGCCAATCGACCTTAACCCGTTTTTATAGTTTACACACTTTCATATTACCCCTTCTTACTGCTGTATTTATGTTAATGCATTTTCTAATGATCCGCAAACAAGGTATTTCAGGTCCTTTATAAAAAGGAAATATACATTTTGAATCAGTATTGAAAACCTATTATTTTTCTAATAGATCATTGCCGCGAAAAACATGTTTCTCGGATTTCTCCTTTCAATTATTAAGTATTATTAAGTATATTTAATACAAAGAATTGAAGTAGATACTGATCTCAAATGGAGAAAATGGATTATGGGAGTGTGTGACTTGAACTATTAGTTAGGCCGTGCAGATCAATTTATAGGATCTGCCATATAAAGATTCAGATCGAAATGTGTCTCTGTCCCAATTTTCTTTCCAAAAATAAGAGGTTTAGAACCTGGGCAAAAGGCAAACACTTTGTTGTGTTATAAGAGAATTATTTCTATGATCGAATCCGAATTAGGCTCCGTGAGATCCAGGTAATAGTAATAACATTTCAGAACTAAAATTTATTACCTAAATTTATCCTTTCCTTTTCATAGTATGAAAATGCATGCATTTCCCTTGCGTTTCAATACGGTAAATTATCGGAGTAAAGGAAGGGATCTAAAGAAGGAAAAAGGCCAGATCAGTAACAAGTCAATACCTTGTATGCAAAATACATTGTGAGGGTCTAGATAAACACAGATTACAAGGAATAAGATGATCCAAAAGGCATATTGATCATGATCAAATTTGTGAGCTTACTTGGATACTGAGCATACGAAAAAAGAAAATTATGAATTTTCCATAGATCTTCTTAGTTATACTGATTCTAACGATACGTCGTTCATCATTTTTATTTAAACTATTGCTCGAGCCGGATGATCAAAATTGGCATGTCCGGTTCTTTCGGGGGATAGATTCATTCATAAAAATCTACTTATCCCAATAACAAAGAAACCTGACTTGAATGATCCTGTATTAAGGGCTAAATTAGCTAAAGGCATGGGACATAATTATTATGGCGAGCCCGCTTGGCCCAATGATCTCTTATATATTTTTCCAGTAGTTATTTTTGGTACTATTGCATGTACCGTAGGTTTAGCAGTTCTAGAACCATCAATGATTGGTGAACCGGCAAATCCATTTGCAACTCCTTTGGAAATATTACCCGAATGGTATTTTTTCCCCGTATTTCAAATACTTCGTACAGTACCTAATAAATTATTAGGTGTCCTTTTAATGGCTTCAGTACCTGCAGGACTATTGACAATTCCTTTCTTGGAGAATGTGAATCAATTCCAAAATCCATTTCGTCGTCCAGTAGCTACAACAGTATTCTTAATCGGTACCGCAGTAGCTCTTTGGTTAGGTATTGGAGCAACGTTACCTATCGATGAATCTTTAACTCTAGGTCTTTTCCAATTTGATACAAATTAGAATATCTTAATATAGGGGAGGAGGGAAATCTTTTGTTTATATATCTAGGGAGTAGTTGCTTTAAGATAAATGGTCTCTCCCTAGATATATGTTTTTTAAAATGCTTTCATTTCTAATATTATTACTACTATTATTGTAATTACAAAATGGTCAAAAATCATTTTACATATTTACTTTCTAGAAGAACTTAGAAAAAGGGGTCATGAATGGGGAGAAAAAATAGAAATATTAGAAGTCTAAACCGGATTCCCCGGTGAATCAATTCCAATATTTCGTATCAATTCCAATATTTCTTTGACAGATTGTTTCCCAAGATGTTTTATTTTCATTAAATCTTCTCCACTGTAATTCAAAAGGTCTGATACTGTATTTATATTTGCCTTTTTGAGACAATTATATATCCTAGTAGAGAAGTTTAATTGGTCAATATACATTTGATTGAAAACTATTCTCTTCGTATCAGTCGATGTATGCGAAATAGGTAAGTAAGGAGTAATATTGTCGTTTAGACTGTTTGTTCCATCGCTGTTCTCTTCCTTTGCATTTAGAAAGGGAAGGAAAAAGTCAATTAAATTACGAGAAGCTTCATCAAGTGCTTCTTTAGGAGCTAATCCTCCATTCGTCCATATTTCAAGAAATAGAATTTCTTGTGTCTCATTTTCGCTCCAATAGGAGTGAATACTGTAATTTACATTTTGAACAGGGACAAAGACAGCATCTATAGGAAAAAATTCATCCTTATAATTGGAATTATTTGGATTTTTAATAATATATCCGCGGCCTTTTTCAATTTGTAATGATATATCTAAGGTAATTGATTTGTTTATGTTAGCTATATGTTGTGTAGTATCAATTATTCTCACAGAAGGTGGTAGTATGATATCTTCAGCGGTTACTTTTTTTGGTCCGACAACATGGATAGATCCTTCTCGAATTCCGTACGCATCACTTCGAAGTACAATTTCTTTTAGATTCATCAAAATTTCATGTATTGATTCCTCAATACCTATTATCGCGGAATATTCGTTTGATATATTGTGAAATTTAGCACGTGTGATACATGTTCCTTCTACTTCTCCGAGTAGAACTCTTCTTATTGCACTGCCTATTGTATTAGCTTGACCTTTGCGAAGCGGAGATAAAGTGAAACGACTATAATTAAAACGCTTACTCTCTGTTCTGGATTCGACGCACTTCAATTCTGGTATCTTTATTGAGACTGATATTTCATTCTGATTCATAATATTATTTTTAATAAATGATTTAATCATTTCTTTCTCTTTCAATTTATTCAATTTTTACACACGTCTCCTTTTGGGAGGTCTACATCCGTTATGTGGCACAGAAGTTACCTCATAAATATTCTTTATTTTTATACGACTTTGATAAATAGCTCGCAGTGCTGGTTCTTTCCCCGGACCATTGCCACGTAGCATAACTTCTGCTTCTTTCAGAAGACCTTGATTTACTAAGGTATGAACAACATTTTCTGTTGCAATCTGAGCAGCAAATGGTGAACGTCTTTTTGTACCTTTGAATCCGCAAGAACCGGCAGAAGACCAAGAAACCGCTTGCCCTTGTGTATCTGTAACAGTAACAATGGTATTGCGAAAACTTGTTCGAACACAAATAACTCCTTTCAGTATTCGATGTTTAGTTTTACGTGGCAAAAATCTTCTTGTAACTCTACGTGGCACATATTTTCTTGTATTTTTTGACACAAATTTTTTCGTATTTTTTGACACAAATCTTTTCTTGTTATAATTTCTGATCAATTTTGATATTTTGAAGTAAAAAAAAAAAATATTCTAAAATAGATTATAATCTAATAATATGAATATGACGCCGAAATTTATTTCTTTTTTTTTTTTTATAATTTCTTATAATGGGAATTATCCCTGTTTTTGTTTATGCCTTGGATTGTAACAAATTACAACAAGGCGTTTCCGTCTACGAATTAGGCGGCACTTTTCGCAAAGTTTGCGAACAGAAGCACGTATTTTCATATTTGTGGTCCTTTTTTGAATACTAAAATCTTTTGTTAATGGGCCTCATCGGTAGCATCATCCTTTCGTTTGACGGGATATCTATATATTATACGTCCCTTGCTTAAATCATAAACAGGTAATTCAACTCTTACTCTATCTCCCGGTATTACTCGTATTGTTCGACATCTCATTTTACCCGATATAACCGTTAAAACATCTACATCATTATCTAGATGGACTAAAAACATAGCATTAGGATATGCTATGGTAACTACGCCATCAATAGTGACAAAATTCTTTTTGGTACTCATTTTTACTAGCTTTTCACTATATTATTAAGTTTGTTTATTACCTAACTATGACATTAGATTTCTAAAAGAGAAGAATCATTTAATTAAATAAAATAAAAGACGTTTCATTTTTTTTTTTTTCGTTAATATCTTTTTTTTATCAGCTATTACTAACTTAATAATATTCATTGAGTATAATTGAATTATTTTTTTTGTCAGCTAAATTTCTGACAGTGAACATTCAATTCAATTATGATCAATAATTTTTCTTTTGATAATAGTAAATTACTTCTTTTTTATAGCATTGCAATATTGTAGGCAAAAATGCAATCTAGGCATTTACTTTTTGTTTTGGAGTTACCAAAAAATACATAATAATTCTCCTCCTATTTTTTTTTGTCGAGCTTCTCGATCAGTCATTATTCCTTGCGAAGTAGAGAGGATTGCAATCCCCATTCCACCTAAAACTTTAGGTATTTCTCGATAATTAGAATAGATTCTCAGACCAGGTTTGCTAATACGCTTTGAAGCGGTTATATATCTCTTTTGCGTCCTTCCCCTAGATTTTGAAGTTAAAACAAAAAAATATTTTTGACCTTCTCTATGTTTCCTAACATCCTCTATAAAGCCTTCTCGTAGAAGAATCCTTGTGATGTTCTCGGTAATAATAGTAGCCGCCACTCGAACTGTTTTTTTTTTTACCATGTCAGCATTTCTAATATAAGTCATTAGATTAGCAATAGTATCGTTACCCATGACGAACTAATTCTTAATAATTTACTAAATATAAAGGCATGTTTATCTTTTTTTAGGAATATGCCTGACATTACTTTTACATAATTTATCAGTATTTATAGTACTTCAGGAGCCAATGAGATTATTTTGGTGAAATTCAATTCTCTCAATTCTTCAGTAACTGAACCAAAAACTCGAGTTCCTCTTGGATTTCCTTTCTGATCAATGACAACTGCTGCATTGTCATCAGATCGTATTATCATTCCATCGCTACGTTTAAGTTCTTTACACGTACGTATAACTACGGCTCTAACTATTTCTGATTCTTGCAGAGGCATATTAGGTGCTGCTTCTTTAATTACAGCGATGATAATATCGCCAATATTAGCGGTGTTACGATTACCTGCTCCTAGCACTCGAATGCACATTAATTTTCGGGCTCCACTGTTGTCTGCTACATTCAAGTAAGTTTGGGACTGAATCATTTTTCCTCCAATTGTTACCTCGGCAGAAAAAAAGGTATTTATTATCAAATAAATGATCTTTTTCTGCCAGAAATATCTCTTTGGTTCGGCATTATTTACGCGAACTAGTAATAAATTTAGTATGTATAGGCATTTTATATGCAACGATTTGAAAAGCTGCTCTCGCTATAGTCTCTGATACTCCACTTATTTCATAAAGTATTCGACCTGGTTTGACGACGGATACCCAATATTCCGGAGATCCCTTGGCTTTCCCCGAACCCATACGTATTTCTGCAGGTCTCGTTCTAATAGGTTTGTCAGGAAATATACGTATCCATATTTTTACGCCGCGACGGGCATAACGAGTAATTGCTCGTCGTCCTGCTTCTATCTGCCCAGATGTGATCCAAACAGGTTCCAATGCCTGAAGAGCAAATCTACCAAAACAAATGCGATTACCCCGAGAAGATATTCCCTTGATTCTTCCCCTATGTTGGTGACGAAATTTCGTTCTTTTTGGGTTCTAGTCGATGGTTGTATAATATAATACTATTTTAATTCCATCTCTATTTCAGAACCGGATATGAGAGTTTCTTCTCATCCGGCTCCTTGTGAAGAATCTATGGGATCATAAATAGTGAGGTCCTAGAAATCAATCAGTATTGATTCATTACACATATTAGTTATTCATATTAATATGAGAATACAAATACCTCTATATGTCCAATAAGTATCTTACAGGCGAATATTAACTCTAAGTTATTTGGGGTTTCCTTTTGGACTCCAATGAAATTTATTCTTTATTGGTTTATTTCGCCATCCTATCCAATGAATGATTAAGATTTCTATATGATCTTATGCAGTCACAGGTTCCATCGTTCCCATAGCTTTTAAATGGCTGCTTAGGTATACCCTCTGCAATGGAGTTCTTATTTATAGTCTATTATAAGAATCAATTTTCTTAGTTTCCATTGATCCGAAGCTCTTTTTAATAAACTGAATAGAAATAATCAGGATAATTCTTATGCTTTATCACACTGCTCTTTGAGGGTGATTTATGAACCATACAATACTGTAAGGAAGAAGATTTCATTTTCTTTTTTTCTCCTTCCCTTTTTCTTTTCTTGCATTACCAAAGACTCTTTTTCTCTTTACGAGAGATATAGGTTTGTCTCTTCGTGTCGTGGAAAAAAAGGTCTTTCGTTTCTTTGATAGAACTATCTATATTTAAATAACTAGCTTATTGGATCTTAGTCAAATATACTAGAGACCAATTTGTTTTTATTTCGAGTTCCCTATCATTAATTTTAGAAAAGAAACAAAAGCTTGATCTCAACGAGTCGCACACTAAGCATAGCACTGCTCCAAGATGTTTAATAATTTTTATTTGATCTTATAGAATTTAAGATTTATGATTGGTTAGATTATAGAAAGATATTGCTCATCTTAAACAAAGATCCAAATTTTTATCCCTAATACTCCATAGACGGTTTGAACCGCATAATAACAATAATCAATTTTAGCTCGAAGGGTCTGTAGGGGCACTCTACCTTTCATAGCCGATTCTTTCCGGGCTCTCTCAATTCCGTTAAGACGCCCTTTAATTTTTATTTTAACACCTTCTACATCTGCCTTTTCAGCTAGTTGAATAGCTTTTTTCATTATTTTTCTTATTTCAACTCTCTCCTTTAGTTGTAGAGCAATATATTCCGCAAGAACTTTGGGTTCTCTATAAGGTGTATCCACTTTTTCTATAGAAATGACAAGTTCTCTGTTTACAGAATTAAGCATACTTTGTACAAGCATTTTTTGTACTTCCTTTCTTAATTCCTTCATTTTTTCTTTTTTTCTTGGCGCTTTTTTTTCGATAAACAAATCGACAAATGCAATATATATATTTACCGAAATCAATTCGGTCTGTTTCAGAATCTCTATACGTGTAATTCCTCCATAACTAGAATTGATAGAACTTTTGATATGTTTTACATAATTTTCAATGCAATTATATATTCTCTCATCTTCTCGTAGATCTTCGGAATAATCCCTTTCTTCAAACCAAAGGGAATAATGGTTTTGAGTAAAACCAAGTCTAAAACCAAGTGGATTTATTTTGTTTCCCATACATATTTTTTTAGTACTTTAAGTAGTAGTATATTTGCGGCATAAATGGATCATCTATTTGGATATTTTGTTTCTATTTAATGTTTCATCGTACTGTTATGTAATCGTGAGTTGAATTACCCCAATAATGTATCGTAAATTAATGTAATACTTATATGACAAGTGGATTTCTGTATTTGATAACCACGACCCCGAGCTCTAGGTCGAAATCTTTTCAAAGTAGGACCTTCATTCACTTCAGCCGCAAGGACAGCTAAATAGCACTTATGTATACCCATAAATGAATATGCATTTTCGGCTGCAGAAACAAGTACTTTGAATATAGGCTCACATGCTCTATAATCCATGAAAGACAGTATCACAAGTGCCTGTACATAGGTAGAATTACGAAGTAAATGGGCTACTCTACGTGCTTTATTAGAAGACATACGTACATGTTTAGCTACAGCTCGTATTCTTATAGTTTTTGTTAAATCTAAATCCCTATTTTGAAATATCAATTTCATCTTCATCCTCCATAATGAATTAATGTATACTATTTACAACGAGACTTTTTTATTTATCGTTTCTCTCTCTCTCTTTTTTTGTGTGTGTGTGTTTTTTTTTTTTATTTTTGTTGCTTTTCTCTTATTTTTTTTTTTTTTNGTTTTTCGATTTTTTATCCTTTTTCGCATGTCCCTGGAAAATGGAAGTAGGTGCAAATTCTCCTAATTTGTGGTTTATCATACCATTTGTTATAAAAATGGGTAAATGTACCTTTCCATTATGAACAGCAATGGTATGACCAATCATTGCGGGTACAATGGCAGATCTACGGGACCAGGTTACTATTATCTTCTTCTCTTTAATCATGTTTAGATTATCGATTTTACTTAACAAATCATTAGATACAAAAGTATTTTTTCTTAGTGAACGTGCCATGGTTAATTAATTACCTTTCTTTTTATTGATAGAAAATAAAAATGGATTTACAACTATTCCTATTTACGTCGACGAAGAATTGAAACATCGCTATATTTATTTCTCTTCCGACTTTTTCTTCCAAGTGCGCTATAGCCCCAAGGAGTCAGGGGTTTTTTTCTGCCAATTGGAGCTCGTCCTTCACCACCCCCATGAGGATGATCTACAGCATTCATAACTATTCCTCTTACTTCAGGACGTTTACCCAGCCAACGTTTTGACCCAGCTTTACTTAAAGTTCGATTTTTCCATTTAACGTTGCCTACTTGTCCAATTGTTGCTGAGCAGTTCTCAGATATTAAACGAACCTCTCCAGATGGCAATCTTAATGTGCTCAATCGGCCTTCTTTTGCGATCAATTCTGCCACAGCACCCGCTGCTCTAGCTAATTGTCCGCCTTTTCCGACTTGTACTTCGACATTATGTATAGTCGTGCCTAAAGGTATATTGGTTGAAGTAGATCTTTAATTCGTAAAAATCCCTTCCCAAACTGTACAAGCCTCTCTCAGGGCATACAGCTTTCTGGATGTGAATAGAATATGATTATTATTAATCTATTTGTATATAGAGACTTAAGATGAAGTGCATACTTTCAATTCCTTATGTCCTTATTCTGTACATCCTAGGTTTCTTTATTCCATCATCTGGCTTATGTTATTTTTTCATGTAGCATTCAGAATGAATGACTTTATTAAATTACGTTAATGCTTTCGCATCTTCCGGATAACGTAGGAGGCATTTTAAATATCAATTTTTTTGATAAAAAAACTATTTGTCACTGTTCAGCTTCGAATCTGCCTTTGACCATCAAATCAAATGTGAGTTACTTGTTTTTCTCTTCAGAACAAGGGTTCCTTTACCTTAGTTGTTTCTGCTTCAGACAATTAAGTCTTCTCCATATTATCATATCTCTGGAGTCAATAATTAATTCAGAAACTATTGAACTCAATCACCCGCTGTTCTTTATCCTCAGTTTCCCTTTGGGATTGATCCCATCAAAGTATTTTAGTTGGATCAGTGATAGATTTTAAGGTTTTGCTGTAAACCCAATCGGTTATTTCCGATTACGTACAATTAATAATTCAAACCGCACTCAAAGGTAGGGCATTTCCCATTGATATGGGGGCTCTTGCACCGGAAATAATAGTATCTCCAATCATAATCCCTCTCGGATGCAAAATATATGTCTTTTTACCATTTCTATAGTGCACAAGACAGATATATGCACTTCTATTAGGGTCACTCTCTATTGTTACAATTTTTCCCAGTATGTTTTTTTCACTCCGTCGAAAATCAATTTGACGATACAGACGCTTGTGACCTCCTCCTCTATGACGTATGGTAATAATTCCACTGTTATTACGACCTTTCCCACAACGATGCCAGCCAGAAGTCAATTTCTTTTGTGGATGAGATTGGACTTTTTCATCAAAACTTGATAGAGATTTATCACGTGTGCCCGGAATCAAAGTCCTGTACGAACGGGTGTTCATGTTTGACAATTCCAATAAGTTTCATTTTGAAGGAAAAAGTGGAATAGAATCACCTGGTTTTAGTGTAATAATAATACGTTTATAATGCATTCTATGTTTCATTATTTGTTTTCTATTTCCTCTTTTTTCTTTCTTTTGCGGAGGTCGATAACTATTGACTCCTATTACTTTAACATTGAAGAAAAGTTCAATCCAATTTTTGATCTTTGTTTTATTTGATCCCGAATCGACATTTAAAATATATTGATTTTTCTCAAATAGATTAACACTTTTCTCTGTAAGTACGAAATCTAGGCATTGAACTTCATACATAAATATTTCTCCTTTGCTATCATTTACAAATAAAATACAAATGCCTATATCCACCTTTATTATAGTTCAATAAATAGAATTAAACTATAGTTATATATGATACTCTAGTTGCATAGAAAATTCTGTTTTTAAGATATTGTAATCGACTTCTATTGAAAAGAAAAAACAAAATCGATAAACATTATCTAAAAATGGTAACATATTTTTTTTCTCTCAAATTATTATTTGTCTTCTTCCTTATTAAATAAAATCATCCATCATTGTAGAATCCAATTCCTCTAATGGATTCCTTACTAGCTGTAAGTAAAGAATGTTTGTTATTAGCTTTTGTATAACAAGGCTTAGTGGTTTGAATTTAAATGAGTTATTTCGGTACCTTATATCATCTGGAGCAGTTTATAGTCCTTAAGCAGATAGTATAATTCTACCTCTATTCTTATTAAGTAATTAATATCCTCTATCAGAGAGGAAAGGTTATATTTCAATGATCTCCAGGTCATTATTAATATGAATAAATATTGTTCGATTTACATGTTTGTTTTTTTTTAATATACTTGATCTGGACCTGAAGGAAGGCTAAAACATTAGCCTTCCTTATATTCAATTCAATCCATCCCAACCTGAAATTCAATTCATTACTCACCTAAGGGAAATTTTTTTCTACCTGACCTGCCTAAAATATCAGCTCTCGTTATATTCTAATTCAACCCATCGCAACCTGAAATTCAATTCATTACTCACCTAAGGGAAAATTTTTCTGACGACAAGGTAAACCACTAAAAAGACCATAAATCTACCCACTTCTCATTACCTCCTTTTGCCTCATTATTAATAAATTATATTATATTGACTTTTGTCAATTAAAAAAAAGAAAAAAATACAAAAANAGATAAAAAGAAGCAAGCTCTTAGCTGGTCATCTTATCTTATACGTAGGATATAGTTATATTATAACTACAATTATACGAAATGTCAACAAAATATGGCAAATTCATAATTAGACCATTTTTTTTTAATTCCTATTTAAGTTTCAAATTCAAAAATGATTCTGACCTTTCAATCACTCAACATGTATAATTCAATTATTTCGCTCAGAACATTTTTTAAAAGAGCTCGTGGAACCATGCTATCAAACATTCCAAAATCAAATAAAGAATCAGATATTTGATCTTCATCATCTACTATCTGATTTAATGTCTGTTCAATAACTCTTTTACCCGCAAATGCAATGTATGCATTTGGCTCGACAATCGTGACATTAGCTAACATACCAAAGCTAGCAGTGACTCCACCAGTTGTCGGAGATGTAAGAACTGAAATATATGGCAATTTTTTTTCCTTTTGATGTGTATGCAACACAGCAGCTATCTTATTCATTTGCATTAAGCTAAAACTTCCTTCTTGCATACGAGCTCCGCCAGACGCACACACGAGAATTAATGGAAGAAGATGCTCAGTAGCATACTGTATTAAACGGGTTATTTTCTCACCCACTACCGATCCCATACTGCCTCCCATGAACTGAAAATCCATAACTCCGAGTGCGACAGGAAGACCATTTATTTGACCTATGCCTGTTTGAATAGCGTCGGGTAAACCTGTTTCTTTTTGATAGGAAGTGTTATAATCGTCATAACATTGTTCTTCTGTTTCTATAAATTCGTCCTTTCCTAGATTAAGTGTACTCTTAATTAGTTTTACACCAGCGTCGACATACTCTTTTTCTTCTTTAGTTAAAGAAGCATAAGTTAAAGGATATTCTTCTTCAATATCCTCAGTATCTTCAATATCCTCAGTATCTTCAATATCCTCAGTATCTTCAATATCTTCTATATAAGTTTTTTCGTTTTTCTTACAAAATTTTTCTTTGCTATCTAGTGCTAATGTAGAAAAATTTTTCATTATCTCTAGTAGATATAGAAATAATATATCAATCTCAGTATCTTCAGTACACAACAATAAATTATTGTCACAATCTTTTTCGTTTTTCTTGTAATGGAGGTATAGATTTTCTATTTGTCGATATAGTGGATCATCATGTATGAGATCATCATGTATGATATGATCAATGCTATTATCACACTCATAGCGATCTTGTTTTTTAACGTATTCTACTAGAATATCGGAACCGAACCGATAGAATTCTTCTCCTTTAAGTAAACCACAACAACGAAATTTAAACCAATATTTAAATTTTTTCAAAACCAGATATCTTTCCATCAAACATATCGCCGTATGTTTTCGCAACCATAAAAAGTAATTTGTCTCTGGATTATTTCCTGGATAAAAAGGAAATAGTTTTTTTATTTTCCTTGCTTTTCTTTTTTCTTCCGGAAAATCAAGTTCTATTTTCACTAAGTTTACCGCCGCTACTTTCAAGAACTTATCTTGTGATAGTAATTGTTCTTTTAAATTGGCTAATTGTTTAATTAATTTAATTAGGAAGGTCAAATTTATGAAAATTTTCAATTCAAGCAAATCCATTAAAGATTGTACAGGTTGAATAGAATTTTCTAGTATAGCCAAAAAAGTATTTATACTTTGATCAGTTTGATCGAATGCTGCATCTATAAAATCGTGCACAACATCTATTGACAATAGAGATATAAGTTCATCATTTTCAAATGATGTATCTATATTTAAAATACGCATGAACCATATAAGTTGTTCATCATCTTTCAAATCTTTATCATCTAAAATAGATGAAAAAATAGATAAAAGCGCAAATCGCTGTAATTCATCTGTTATTTTTTTATGTATTTCAAAAAGGACAAATTGAACTGTTTTCAAACCTGTATCAATAATATTTTGTATTATTTTTATAGTTTCCTTTTTTTCTAAACTCAGATATTTTATGAATTTCTTTTCTAATACAACCTTAACGATATTAACAAGAGTAATATTGTATCCTACTAATGTTTTCAACTCATTTTTTTCTTCGTGAAAAAATTCAAAGTAAAAATATTTGTCATAAATTATTTTGTACAATAAAGTTGAGACCCTTTGAACCATTTTGATGTCAAACGTCGTATGCTGTTTTTCTAAAACATTTGTACTAGAAAAATGAATGTCCATAGGACACCAAGTGCCATTATCAATTAATAATTCAATTCGCTCTGAACTAGTCATCTGTAGCGTTGCCCCGCATTCCTCACAAACACCTTTTTGTTCTAAAAAAAATTTTTTATATATAACGGTCTCACAATTCTCGCACAAAAACCACAAATGTTTAAAACGTTCCGAATTCAATCTGTTTTCTACAGGTTTTGTTTCGTCGATATGTTCAGAATCTTTGTTTTCTTCACACATTTTCTCAGAATCTTTGTCTTCTTCACACATTTTCTCAGAATCTTTGTCTTCTTCACACATTTTCTCAGAATCTTTGTTTTCTTCACACATTTTCTCATATTTTTTCTATTCTATATTGTTACATGTACAACTTAACTTTTAATAGACACAAATAAAAACAATCATACTTTAGCTCAGTTTGGGTGCGAGCTAGAATAGATTGCAGGCCCTTGCCCCCCCGGGCCTGGATCTATTGATCCACCGACCCCATCGAGTAATCTAGAATATTAGATATTAGACAAATACCTTTCCTCTAGCCGAATTATTCTATTCCCATCCATTCGGTATTCGGCTCAATCTTAAAAGAAAAGATTGGGCCGAGTTCGCTTCGATTAAGGGACCAAACAGGCGAAAGTCACTCGATTATAAGCGATCAATCGTATCAAATTCAAATTTGATTTCCTTCCATACTTCACAAGCGGCAGCTAGTTCAGGACTCCATTTAGTAGCTTCGCGGATCACTTGATTACCTTCACGCGCAAGATCACGTCCTTCATTACGAGCTTGTACACAAGCTTCTAAAGCGACCCGATTAGCCACTGCACCAGGTGCATTTCCCCAAGGGTGCCCCAAAGTCCCTCCACCAAACTGTAATACGGAATCATCTCCAAAGATCTCGGTCAGAGCAGGCATATGCCAAACGTGAATACCTCCTGAAGCTACAGGCAGAACACCCGGCATAGAGACCCAATCTTGAGTGAAATAAATACCACGACTTCGGTCTTTTTCAATAAAATCATCACGCAATAGATCCACAAAACCCAAAGTGACTTCTCGTTCTCCTTCAAGTTTACCTACTACAGTACCAGCATGAATATGATCTCCACCAGACATACGTAGTGCTTTAGCCAGTACACGGAAGTGCATACCATGATTTCTTTGTCTGTCAATAACTGCGTGCATTGCGCGGTGAATGTGAAGAAGTAGACCGTTATCTCGGCAATAATGAGCCAACGAAGTATTTGCCGTAAAACCTCCAGTCAGATAGTCATGCATGACTATAGGAACTCCCAATTCTCTGGCGAATACTGCTCTTTTCATCATTTCTTCACATGTACCTGCAGTCGCATTCAGGTAATGTCCCTTAATCTCACCCGTCTCAGCCTGAGCTTTATAAAGTGCTTCTGCACAAAAGCAGAAACGATCTCTCCAGCGCATAAATGGCTGGGAATTCACGTTTTCATCATCCTTGGTAAAATCAAGTCCACCACGGAGACATTCATAAACCGCTCTACCATAATTCTTGGCAGATAGACCCAATTTTGGTTTGATAGTACATCCCAATAAAGGACGACCATATTTGTTTAATTTATCTCTTTCTACTTGAATACCATGTGGTGGGCCTTGAAAAGTTTTTGAATAAGCAGGAGGAATTCGTAAATCTTCCAGACGTAGAGCCCGTAAAGCTTTGAATCCAAATACATTACCTACAATAGAAGTAAACAGGTTAGTCACAGAGCCTTCTTCAAAAAGGTCTAAAGGGTAAGCTACATAGGCAATAAATTGAGTTTCTTCTCCAGGAACGGGTTCAATATCATAGCATCGCCCCTTGTAGCGATCAAGACTGGTAAGGCCATCGGTCCAAACAGTGGTCCACGTACCAGTGGAAGATTCGGCAGCTACCGCTGCTCCCGCTTCTTCGGGGGGCACTCCAGGTTGAGGAGTGACTCGGAATGCTGCCAAGATATCAGTATCTTTGGTCTGATATTCCGGAGTATAATAAGTTAATCTGTAATCTTTAACACCCGCTTTGAATCCGACACTTGCTTTAGTCTCTGTTTTTGGTGACAT